GTAAAACCTAAAAAGGTTATCGATAACATATTGCAATATTTAGAAAATATTTAAAAGGTGTAATTACCGTACTTTTTTTTTGCAAAAATTCCTTAATTACAAAATTTATATTTACTTGCAAGTACTACATACAACTGATACAATTATTGCGTACTTATTTAATTCTACTAAATTGCTAGGTACATACATGCAATTAATTACAAAAGAATAAAACGTTAATTACTTTAAATGAAAGTAGCTTGTCTGTAAGAGTACTAAATTATTAGGAGATATTTTCACTGTGCCAATTGGTTTTTTAGGAATAAAAATAGGAATGACACAAATCTTTAGTAGTACAGGTATTTCTATACCCGTTACAGTTCTCAAAGTAGGACCATGTATAGTTACCCAAATTAAAACAATACAGTCTGATGGCTATGATGCTATTCAAGTTGGTTATCTAGAAATATCTTCAAATGGCTTAACAAAAGCCGAAGCAGGACATTTAAACAAAGCAACAACTTTTTCTTTAAAATATTTAAAAGAATATAGAACAGATGAAACAAAGAAATTTCACTTAGGTCAAATTATTACATTAGAAGGATTAAAGATAGGGGATAATTTAAAAATATCTGGGAAAAGTATTGGAAAAGGTTTTGCTGGATACCAACAGAGACATCATTTTAGCCGTGGCCCCATGTCACATGGATCGAAAAATCATAGACAACCAGGTTCAATAGGTGCAGGAACTACTCCGGGAAGAGTATTTCCAGGAAAAAGGATGGCTGGAAGATTGGGAGGATCGACAATAACTCTTAAAAACATACAAATTATAGATATTAATACAGAACAAAACTTTATTTTAGTTAAAGGATCTATTCCAGGAAAACCAGGTAATTTGTTAAGTATACAAAAACGATAAAGTAGTACTTTTTATTTAATAAATGACAAAAATAACATAATGGCAATTAAGACGATTATCAAGTTAAAACAAATTAGTGCAAGCAACACAGCTGACATAACTTCTCGAAACATAGAATGTAAAATCATTAACAATAAAAGTATATATCTTATCCATCGTGCTACTATACGGCAACTATGCACTAAAAGACAAGGAACAGCCAATACAAAAACAAAAAGTGAGGTTCAAGGAGGAGGAAGAAAACCCTGGAAACAAAAAGGTACAGGTAAAGCTAGAGCAGGTTCTATCAGGTCACCTTTGTGGAGAGGAGGAGGTGTTACATTTGGTCCTAAAGACAAAATATATGATTACAAAATAAATGCAAAAGAAAAAAAATTAGCAGTTTGCACATTACTACATAATAAAGCATCACAAATATCAATTATTCCTAATAATGAGTTTTTTTCAGAAAAACCAAGTACTCAGCTACTTTTAAATAAAATTAAACTGTTAGACTTGAATATCAATGAAAAACTTTTAATAATTGTAAAAAATAAAGATAAAAATTTATATTTATCTAGTAGAAACATACCTAACATAGAGCTTATACAAGCTAATCAAATTAATATTGTTGCTTTATTAAAAGCCAAATTGATCCTTATCACTCTAGAGAGTCTAGAAGAAATACAAGGGGTATATAATGACTAATTTATCAACAATCAAACTACTTGATTTGATCAAAAAGCCTATCATTACTGATAAGACAACAAAAATTTTGGAAGATAATCAATATTGTTTTAAGGTAGACAAATCAGCAACCAAAGTAGATATTAAATATGCTATTGAAGTAGTCTTCGAGGTTAAAGTCTGCAAAATTAATATTTTGAATTTACCTGTAAAGATAAAAACTGTTGGAAAAATTACAGGAAAAAAAGCACAATATAAAAAAGCAATTATTAAACTATCTAAAGGAAATAGAATCAATATATTTCCTGAAAATTAATTATTAAATGTTTATATTTCAATTATTATACTTATTATTTTAAAAATTTCTATGGCTATTCGCTTATACAAAGCATATACTCCTGGAACAAGGAATAGAACTGTCTCAACCTTTACAGAAATTACGAAAAATTATCCCGAAAAATCATTAATACAAAAGCATCATTACAAAAAAGGACATAATAATGCTGGGAAAATCACACTAAGACACAGAGGAGGAGGACATAAAAAATTATATCGTTTAATAGATTTTAAAAGAAATAAAAAAGGGATTAAAGCTTATGTTGCAGCGATTGAATATGATCCGAATAGAAACGCTCGTATAGCATTGATTAACTACGTTGACGGAGACAAACGTTATATATTGCATCCAAGATCATTGCAAGTTGGGGCTTCTATTATTTCTGGACCTGAAGCGCCTATAGAAGTAGGCAACGCTTTGCCTCTGTATGCAATTCCGCTAGGAACAGCCGTACATAATATAGAATTAATACCAAATAAAGGAGGTCAAATAGTCAGAGCAGCTGGTACTTATGCTCAAATTGTAGCTAAAGATGATAAATATGTAACTATTAAATTACCTTCAAGCGAAGTTAGATTAATTTCCAACAGATGTTATGCAAGTATAGGACAAGTAGGCAATATAGATGCAAGTAACATTAAAATTGGTAAAGCTGGCCGAAATAGATGGCTTGGGAAAAAACCCAAAGTAAGAGGCGTTGTAATGAATCCAGTAGATCATCCTCACGGAGGAGGAGAAGGCAGAGCACCTATTGGTAAAAAACATCCTGTTACACCTTGGGGCAAACCTGCTCTTGGGATTAAAACTCGTAATCCTAAAAAACATAGCAATAACTATATACTAAGAACTCGTAAATAAATATTATTTTCAATAAACTATGTCAAGATCACTGAAAAAAGGTCCTTTTATCGATACTAAATTATTTAAAAAGATATCTATCTTAAATAAACGTAATGAAAAACAAGTTGTCAAAACATGGGCAAGATCATCGACTATTATACCAGATATGATTGGACATACAATTACGGTATACAATGGAAAACAGCATTTCCCTGTATTTATTTCGGATCAAATGGTAGGACATAAACTCGGAGAATTTGTACCGACTAGAAATTTTAGGAGTCATATAAAAAACGATAAAAAAGTAAAACGATAACTATATATACTTACTATGCAAAATAACACTAATGAAAGTAAAGCAATTGGGAAATACTTAAGATTATCAACAATTAAAGCAAGTAGAATATTGAATGAAATACGTGGTAAAAATTACTCTCAAGCTATATTAATTCTTCAATATGCACCTTATAGAGCCTGTATAAGTATAAAAAAAATATTGGAATCTGCAGCGGCAAATGCTGAAACAAAATATGGAATTAACAAAAATAAGTTAAAAATCAAAGAAGCTTTTGTAAATAAAGGACCAATAATGAAACGCTTTCAACCTCGAGCTCAAGGCAGAGCCTATCCAATACATAAACCTACATGTCATATTACTTTAAGCGTAATAACAATAGATTCACAAACAAATTAAAATTATTAATACGTAAATATACATTTTATGGGACAAAAAACTCATCCTCTTGGTTTCCGAATAGGTATTACACAAAATCATAAATCCATATGGTTTTCTAGTACACAAATTTATCCTCTGCTTCTAGAAGAAGACTATGTTATTAGAGATTATATTAAACAAAAATTAGCCAATGCAAATATAGCAACTATATATATACATAGAAAATCAGATCAAATTGAAATTCACATAAAAACAGCAAGACCTGGAATTGTACTAGGTAGATTTGGAACGGGAATAGAAACTTTAAGAGATGAATTATCTAAAATACTAAAACATACACGGCAAATCAGAATCAATGTTATAGAAGTTACCGAACCAGATACAGAAGCATGTTTACTAGGAGAATTTATAACACAACAACTAGAAAAACGAATTGCTTACCGAAGAGTAGTTAGGCAAGTTATACAACGAGCGCAAAAAGCTAATATAAAAGGAATTAAAGTACAAGTTTCTGGCAGACTGAATGGAGCGGAAATAGCCAGAAGTGAATGGACTAGAGAAGGAAGAGTACCTTTGCAAACACTAAGAGCTAATATAGATTATGCATCATGTTCAGCACAAACTACCTATGGAATTTTAGGGATAAAGGTATGGTTATTTAAAGGAGAAATTTTATCTTCTTACAAAAACCGTTTAGAAAATACTTACTAATTCAATTTAACTAATAATACAATGCTAAGTCCTAAAAAAACAAAATTTCGAAAACAACATAGAGGAAGAATGAGCGGAAAAGCCAGTAAAGGCAATCAAATAATATTTGGAGATTGTGCATTACAAGCTTTAGAACCTGTTTGGCTTACTTCACGTCAAATAGAAGCAACTAGAAGAACAATTACTAGATACGTAAAAAGAGGTGGTAAATTATGGATTCGAATTTTTCCTGATAAGCCTGTAACTGCTAGACCTGCAGAAACACGGATGGGTTCTGGAAAAGGATCACCTGAATACTGGGTTGCTGTTATTAAACCAGGTCATATTTTATTTGAGATGAATGGTGTATCCATAAAAACTGCCAAAGAAGCTATGAAATTAGCGTCTTACAAATTACCCATAAAAACAAAATTTATTACAAAATAAAATATGAAGTTATTTACAATTGAAGAAATCAAAAAACTCGACCAACAAAATGCAATAACAGAAATTATCAAGATCAAAAAAAAATTATTAGATTTGAGAGTTAAACAATCTACTAGACAACCAATCAAATCTCATTTGTTTAAATTATACAAAAAGCAAATTGCTCAAATATTAACACTTAAACATAATAATTAATTCATCTAAATATTTAATAAACTATATGTCAATGAAAGAAAGAGTGGGCATTGTTATTAATAACAAAATGTCTAAAACTATTACAGTTGCTGTTAAGATTAAAATAGCGCATAAAAAGTATGGCAAAATTTTGGCTCGGACAAAAAAATATAAAGTACATGACGAAACAAATACATGTAGAGTAGGAGATATAGTTAAAATTGAAGTAACAAGGCCATTAAGTAAAACAAAGTTTTGGACGTTAACTTCAAAAATAGGAACATTGAAAAAATAATATATTTATATTGCCAACCAAAATTCTATGATTCAACCTCAAAGTTATTTAAATATTGCAGATAATAGTGGAGCAAAAAAAATTATGTGCATTAGAATACTAGGAACTAGTAACCCTTCTTATGCACGTATAGGTGATATAATAATTGGAGTAGTAAAAGACGCTTCTCCAAATATGAATGTCAAAAAGTCTGACGTAGTTAGAGCTGTAATTGTCAGGACCAAATATGCCTTACACAGAATTGATGGAATGAGTATACGATTTGATGATAATGCAGCGGTTATTATTAATCAAGATAATAATCCTAAAGGTACAAGAGTTTTCGGACCTATAGCTAGAGAATTAAGAGAAAAAAATTTTGGGAAAATTATATCTTTAGCACAGGAGGTTGTTTAATGAATAATAGAAATAAATCAGTAAACACAAAACATAAAATACATGTTAAGCGAGGAGATCAAGTAAAGATTATTTCTGGTCGAGATAAAGGCAAAATTGGAGTTATAGAAAAAGTTTTATATAATGAAAAAAAAGTTATTATTAAAGACATAAACATGAAAACAAAACATAATCGACCTAAGCAAGAAGGAGAAACAGGAAAAATTAGTAGATTAGAAAAACCTATAGATAGTTCTAATGTTATGCTGTATGATCCCGATAAACAAATAGCTAGCAGATATAAAATGACAATTAATCCGGAAGGTAAAAAGACAAGAATACTAACTAAATTAGCTATACACTAAAACAATTAACATATGAATACTTCTCTACAGCAATTATATAAAACTAAGATAGTTCATGATTTACAAACACGTTTCAAATACACAAATATACATCAAGTACCAAAACTAGTCAAAATTACCTTAAATAGAGGTCTAGGAGAAGCTTCACAAAATATCAAGGCTCTAAACAGTAGTACTACAGAATTAGAATCGATAACTGGACAAAAACCGGTTATTACAAGATCTAAAAAAGCAATTGCTGGATTTAAAATACGAGAAAATGTTCCTATTGGTATTACACTAAATTTACGAAAACAAAAAATGTATGATTTTTTGAACAAACTAATTAACTTATCTTTGCCAAGAATCAGAGATTTTCGAGGAATAAGTTCAAAAAGTTTTGATGGTAGAGGAAATTATAATTTAGGTATTAGAGAACAACTAATTTTTCCAGAAATAGAATATGATCAAATAGACAAAATTAGGGGATTAAATATATCTATAATTACTACAGCGAAAACTGACGAAGAAAGTCTAGCTTTATTACAAGGTTTTGGAATGCCTTTTGATAAAATATAAACTTATAACGAATAAAGAAAAGGAGAAACAGTGGTTAATGATACAATTGCAGATATGTTAACACGTATTAGAAATGCAAATTTAGCTAAACATCAAATAGTACAAGTACCTTCCACTAAAATGACTCGGAATATAATTCAAGTATTAAAGGAAGAAGGATATATTGAATATTTTGAAGAAATTTATGAATCTTGGCGAACATTTTTATTAATTTCTTTAAAATATAAAGGGAAAAAAAGAGAATCTGTAATTACTGCATTAAAACGCATAAGTAAACCAGGATTAAGAGTATACGCAAATTATAAGGAACTTCCTAAAGTATTAGGGGGCTTAGGAATAGCTGTCATTTCAACTTCTCAAGGAATTATGACTGATCGTGAAGCTAGACATAATGGGCTTGGAGGAGAAGTGCTATGTTACATTTGGTAAATAATAACAATAAAAGGAGTATGTATGTCTCGAATAGGAAAACAAACAATTATTTTGCCTAATCCAGTAAATATTGATATAAAGAATAATATTGTTACAATTCAGGGCCCTAAAGGGCAACAATCAAGAAATATTTCTCCTTTAATTGATTTAGCTATTCAACAATTAAATGATCAAAAATTATTATGCTTAACAATTAAAGATAAATCCAAGCAGTCTCAATCATTATATGGATTATCAAGAACACTAATAGATAATATGATCATAGGTGTTACAGAAGGTTTTTCTAAACATTTAGAAATACAAGGAGTTGGATACAGATCTCAAATGGATGGGAATAAACTAATTCTTAATGTAGGTTATAGTCATCCCGTAATTATTACTCCTCCAAAAGATATATTTATTCAAGTAGAGAATAATACTAATATCAGTATATTTGGGATAAATAAAGAAATAGTAGGACAACTTGCGTCAACAATTAGAGCAATAAGACCTCCTGAGCCTTATAAAGGCAAAGGTATTAGATATAAAGGTGAAATAGTCAAGAAAAAAGTAGGTAAAGCAGGAAAATAACAATGACAAAAAAATTACGAGGATCTTTGGAGCGTCCACGATTATATATTTTCAAATCTAACAAGCACATATATGCACAAATCATTGATGATATAAAAGCTAAAACTTTAATTACTATTTCAAGTGTTACTCCAGAAATTCGATCTAATACAAAATATAGTGCAAATTGTGAAACATCAAAAAAAGTAGGAAAATTAATAGCTGAATATTGTTTAGATAAAGGTATAAATAAAGTTCTTTTTGATAGAGGTTATAACGTATATCATGGAAAAATAAAAGCCTTGGCCGATTCTGCAAGAGAATCAGGAATAAATTTTTAATTATAAAATAAAATCAATTATATAGATATGATAAGCAAGAAAAAGAACATTAAAAATAAAGAACAAGAAAATGCTTGGGAAGAAAGAGTAGTTCAAGTTAGAAGAGTAACTAAAGTTGTTAAAGGAGGCAAAAAATTAAGTTTCAGAGCTATTTTAGTAGTAGGAGATGAGAAGGGACAAGTTGGCGTTGGCGTAGGAAAAGCAAGTGATGTAATAGGAGCTGTAAAAAAAGCTGTAACAGATGCTAAAAAACATTTAATCAAAATACCATTAACCAGATATTACTCTATTCCACATCCCATTAACGGCATATCGGGAGCTTCAGAAGTCATTATGCGACCTTCAGCACAAGGCTCTGGGGTAATCGCAGGGGGATCAGTAAGAACTGTATTAGAACTAGCTGGTTTAAAAAATATTCTAGCTAAACAGTTAGGCTCGTCAAATCCTTTAAATAATGCTAGAGCAGCATTAAATGGATTGTCTAGATTAAGAACATTTCAAGACATGATGCAGGTAAAAAAAGTACTATAAAAGCTAATCATATACTAAATATTTTGATTTTTACAATTATCAATCTACATTAAAATGTTAATAAACAATATTTTAATAAAAAAAATAACAATAACCGTATTTATTTTAAGTATTGCTAGAATGGGCATTTTTGTTCCTATTCCTGGTATAGATCATGATACCTTTTACAATAAAATTAGCAATAATACCCTCGTTAATTTTTTAAATATTTTTTCTGGAGGAGGTTTTTCTACTATAGGCATTTTTGCACTAGGCATTGTTCCATATATTAATGCTTCATTAGTAATTCAATTATTAACTAAAATTATACCTCAGTTAGAAAAAATGCAAAAAGATGAAGGAGAATCAGGCAGGCAAAAAATCATTCAAATTACCAGATATTTAACTCTTGTATGGGCAATCATACAAAGCATAGCTATTAGTTTGTGGATTAAACCATATGTATTTTATTGGAATATGTCTTTCTTGTTAGATACTATGATTAGTTTAACAACTGGATCAATGATTATAATGTGGTTATCAGAAATAATTACAGAAAAAGGGATAGGAAATGGAGCATCTTTATTAATATTTCAGAATATTATTTCTAATATTCCCCAACAAATTAAAACTTTAACTAGTGATTATAATCAGGAAATATTTATTAAAATTTCTTTTTTTTGTTTCTTCTTTATATTAATGTTGATACTTACAGTTTTAATTCAAGAAGGAGTAAGAAAGATTACCATTATTTCTATAAGACAATTGTTAAAAAAAAACAAATTAGATCCACAAAGTTACTTACCTCTAAAACTGAATCAAGGCGGAGTAATGCCAATTGTTTTTGCTTCAGCATCAATGGCTATTCCTTCTTATATACAAGAAATCAGCAATCAAATAAAATTTTACAAGTTAACTAACTTATTTACATATAATAGTCCTTTTTACATTTTGATATATGGAGTATTAATAATTGCTTTTAGTTACTTTTATTCATCATTAATACTTAATACAAATGATATATCTCAAAATTTAAAAAAAATGGGAGCTAGTATTCCTAATGTTAGACCAGGAGAAGAAACAAGTAAATTTTTACAAAAAATTATTAATCGGTTAACTTTTCTTGGTTCTATGTTTTTATTTACAATTGCTTTAGTACCTTCTATCATTTCTCAAATTACTGCGATTGATACATTTAAAGGACTAGGTGCGACTTCTTTACTTATTTTAGTAGGTGTTGCCATAGATACTGCTAAACAAATTCAAACTTATGTAATATCTGAACAATATGAAAGTTTGATGAAATAATACTAATTTCAATATATTATTAAATAATTATTTAAATAAATATAAAAATATCAATCATTTAAAAACTTATTTATAACTCACCTTATTGCTTAAACTATGAAAGTAAGACCTTCTGTAAAAAAAATGTGTGAAAAATGTAGAATTATTCGTAGACATAGACGGGTTATGGTAATTTGTATTAATCCAAAACATAAACAAAGACAAGGTTAATAAATACTATTTATGTTTTACTTATAATAATAAAATTTATATTCATTATAGCGATAGAGAATTAAAAATGGCTAGAATTGCAGGCATTGATCTTCCAAAAAACAAAAGAATTGAAATAGCATTAACTTATATTTATGGGATAGGTTTAGCAAGTTCACAAAAAATTTTGAATGAAATCGATATTAATCCTAATACAAAAATTGTGGACTTAAATGATAAAGATATAGTTAAATTAAGAGCAATCTTAGATAAAAATTATCAAGTCGAAGGAGATTTACGTAGAGTAGAAGCTATCAATATTAAAAGGTTGATGGATATTAATTCATATCGAGGAAAAAGACATCGTTTAGGCTTGCCATTGCGTGGACAAAGAACAAGAACAAATGCGAGAACAAGAAGAGGAACTAAAAAAACAATGGCAAACAAGAAAAAAGCACCTAAAAAATAAATCTTTAATTTTTATTATTCTTTAAATTAACATGGTCAAACAAACAAAAAAACTGAATACTAGTAAAAACAAAAAAAGTATTATTAACGGAATTACTCATATTAAATCTACATTTAACAATACAATCGTTACAATTACTGATTTAAAAGGACAAACTATCTCGTGGAGTTCATCTGGAGGAAGTGGATTTAAGGGAGCAAAAAAAGGTACTCCTTTTGCTGCCCAAATTGCAGCAGAAAAAGCTGCTAAACAAGCTATAGATCAAGGTATGAAACAAACAGAAGTAATGATTAATGGTCCTGGCGCTGGCAGGGAAACTGCTATTCGAGCTCTACAAGCAGCAGGAATCAACATAACTTTAATTAAAGATATTACACCTGTTCCTCATAATGGTTGCAGACCTCCTAAAAAAAGGCGAGTATAATAGCTTAAATTCATCTACTCTTTAATATATTCGTTATTTTTTTGTGAAAAGGAACTATCCAAGAATGACTCATTTTCAAATAGAATGCATCGAGTCAAAAATAGAAAATAGTTGTGAACACTATGGCCGCTTTTTGCTAGAGCCATTAAACCAGGGACAAGGTATTACAGTAGGTAATGCTTTAAGAAGAACCGTGTTATCAGATTTACCTGGTACAGCTATAGTATCAGTTAGGATCGCAGGCGTAAATCATGAATTCTCTACTATTTCAGGAGTCAGAGAGGATGTTTTAGAAATTTTACTTAATTTAAAACAAGTAGTTCTTAAAAGCTATACAGATAAACCACAAATAGGAAGAGTGAAAGTTCAAGGCCCTGCTATTATTACGACTGGTTTATTTGATTTACCTACAGATATAGAAATCATAAATCCTAGACAATATATTGCTACAGTATGCAATAATACTATATTCGAAATGGAATTTCGAATAGAACAAGGAAAAGGATATAAACTTGTAGATAAAGCTATAGATGAAAAAGCGATTGATTTTTTACAAATAGATGCTATTTTTATGCCAGCAAAAAAATTTAATTACATAGTGGAAGAAACGCGCATTAATCCACAACTAATTCAAGAAAAACTCTTAATAGAACTTTGGACTAATGGAAGCTTATCTCCACAAGAAGCTTTAAGTCAAGGAGCAACTATCTTAACTAATTTATTTTATCCTTTACGAATAATAGATTTTAAACCAATCGAAGATTCAGATATTAAAGAACAACAAAAAATCAATCAAGTATTGATCGAAGAACTACAACTATCTGTAAGAGCATATAACTGCTTAAAACGAGCCCATATACACTCAATATCAGATTTATTAAATTATTCTCAAGAAGAATTATTAGAGATTAAAAACTTTGGCTTAAAATCAGCAGAAGAAGTTATTGATGCTTTGCAAAATCGTTTAGGTATAAATTTACCTAAAGAAAAAATCCAAAAGTAATATCAGGCAATAGTAATAAATCATTTCTAATATATCTTCATATATTCTAGCAATAACCTTAAAATTATTATTATTTTATTTTTATGAATAAAACATACATGCAGCATCCATACTCTGCAGAACAATGGTATTTAATAGATGCTCAAGGCAAAACACTTGGTAGAATAGCAACTCAAATTGCTTACATATTAAAAGGTAAACATAATTCATTATATACACCTTACTTAGATTGTGGCAATAATATTGTTGTCATTAATACAGCACAAATTAATGTTTCTGGTCAGAAACGATATCAAAAAATTTATTATAGACATTCAGGTAGACCCGGCGGATTAAAAAAAGAAACCTTTGAACAGCTACAAAATAGATTGCCTAATAGAATAATAGAAAAATCTGTCAAGAATATGTTGCCTAAAGGGCCTTTGGGCAAAAAATTATTGCGCAAACTAAAAGCGTATCCAAATAATGTGCATCCACATACAGCACAAAATCCAAAAATAATTAACATAATGTAACTTCAAAAACAACATGACTATTCCTTTAAATAATAAACGAATTATATATACAGGTACAGGAAGAAGAAAAGCATCAATTGCTAGAGTCAGATTAATTCCTGGATCAGGTAAATTAATTATAAATGATTGTCCAGGAGAAACATATTTACAATTTAGTCCAAACTATATGCGAATTACTTATGGTCCATTAAAAATATTAGGATTAAGTGAAGAATATGATATAGTAGTAAATACAGAAGGAGGTGGTTTGACAGGACAAGCTGATGCTATTAGATTGGGAATTGCAAGAGCTTTGTGCTGCATTAATCCTGACAATCGTACTATTCTGAAATCAGAAGGCTATCTAACGCGTGATCCTAGAGTTAAAGAAAGAAGAAAATATGGTTTGCGAAAAGCAAGAAAAGCTCCTCAGTTTTCTAAGAGATAAATACATCTATTGTAAATTTAAAAATAAAATTCATAGACTATGCCAAAAAAAAACTTACATCCAAACTGGTACCATGATACAAAAGTATATTGCGACGGAAAACATATTATGACCATTGGATCTACAAAAAAAGAATTACATGTAGATATTTGGTCAGGTAATCATCCTTTTTTTACAGGTTCACAAAGAATTATTGATACTGAAGGAATGGTTGAAAGATTTATGAAAAAATATAATTTAAAATCATCTAACCAAACTGAATATAGTAACTAAAGAGTATCTTTTAAAAGAGATTACCTATTTATATTGATTATTATTTACCATATCACAATATTTCTTCATGCCTACTATTCAACAGTTAGTCAGATCAGCTAGAATAAAATTAGAAAAAAAAACAAAATCACCTGCTTTAAAACAATGTCCCCAAAGAAGAGGAGTATGTACAAGAGTATATACAACAACTCCTAAAAAACCAAATTCTGCTTTACGAAAAGTTGCAAGAGTAAGACTAACATCTGGTTTTGAAATCACGGCTTATATTCCTGGAATAGGACACAATATACAAGAACATTCAGTTGTGTTAATTAGAGGAGGAAGAGTAAAAGATCTACCTGGAGTTCGATACCATATCATTAGAGGTACATTAGATTCTGCAGGCGTCAAAGATAGGAGACAAAGTAGATCTAAATATGGCACTAAAAGACCTAAACAATAAAATACAATAATATAATTTCTATAAATTTAAAAAATAGATTATGTCTCGTCGTAACACAGCAAAAAAAAGGCTTATTGATACTGACCCAATGTATCAAAGTAAATTGGTTAACATGTTAGTAGTGAGAATTATAAAAAGTGGCAAAAAAAGTTTAGCTCAAAAAATTATTTATGAATCATTAGAATTAATACAAAGTAAATTAAATTCTGATCCACTACACGTTTTAGAAAAAGCTATAAGAAATGCTACACCTTTGGTAGAAGTTAAAGCACGTAGAGTGGGAGGTTCGACATATCAAGTACCTATGGAGGTCAGAGCTTACAGGGGAACAAATTTAGCATTAAGATGGTTAACGAAATTTGCGAAGAATAGATCAGGTAAAAATATGGCTATTAAATTAGCGAATGAAATTATTGATGCAGCATCTGAAAATGGAGGTGCAATAAAAAAACGAGAAGAAACACATAAAATGGCAGAAGCCAATAAAGCATTTGCGCATTACAGATACTAATAATGTTAGTAAACACAAATTTTTAAACAAATCGCTAAAAGTAATTATTCATTATATATAAACAACATACACCATGGCTAGGGCAAAATTTGAAAGAAAAAAACCACATGTAAACATAGGTACTATAGGTCATGTTGATCATGGAAAAACAACATTAACAGCAGCTATATCAGCTACTTTAGCAGCACTAGGGAATACAAAATTAAAAAAATTTGATGAAATTGATGCGGCTCCTGAGGAAAAAGCAAGGGGAATTACAATTAATACAGCTCACGTAGAATATGAAACAAATAACCGTCATTATGCTCATGTAGATTGTCCTGGACATGCAGATTATGTAAAAAATATGATTACAGGTGCAGCCCAAATGGATGGAGCTATTTTAGTAGTATCAGCTGCTGATGGTCCTATGCCGCAAACTAGAGAACATATTCTTTTAGCCAAACAAGTAGGTGTACCAAACATAGTCGTTTTTTTAAATAAAGAAGATCAGGTTGATGATAAAGAATTATTAGAATTAGTACAACTAGAAGTAACAGAGCTTTTAGGACAGTATGACTTTCCTGGTGAAGAAATACCTTTTGTATCTGGTTCTGCGTTATTGGCCTTAAACCAAGTAACAAGTAAACCAGAGACGTTAAAAGGTGAAGATAAATGGGTTGATAAAATTTATGATTTAATGGATGCGATAGATAGTTATATTCCAACTCCTGTGAGAGATATAGATAAAACATTTTTAATGGCAGTAGAAGACGTATTTTCTATAACTGGCAGAGGAACAGTTGCCACTGGAAGAATAGAAAGAGGAATTATTAAAGTAGGTGATAGCATAGAAATCGTAGGATTAAAAGAAACTAGAACTACAACTATTACTGGATTGGAAATGTTCCAAAAAACTCTTGATGAAGGCATGGCAGGAGATAACATTGGTATTTTGTTACGTGGTATTCAAAAAAAAGATATTGAAAGAGGCATGGTATTAGCACAACCAGGTACTATAACACCTCATACAGAATTTGAAGCTGAAGTGTATATTTTAACACAAGAAGAAGGTGGCAGACATACTCCATTTTTTTCTGGGTATAGACCTCAATTTTACGTAAGAACAACTGATGTAACGGGCACTATTACACAATTTACGGCAGATGATGGATCAGCTGCAGAGATGGTCATGCCTGGAGATAGAATTAAAATGAGCGCACAATTAATTAATCCAATTGCAATTGAACAAGGAATGAGATTTGCTATACGAGAAGGTGGCAGAACTGTCGGAGCAGGAGTTGTCTCCAAAATACTTAAGTAATTAATTTATAATTAATAGGATTATCAAATGGCTCCAAATCATCAAAATAAACTTCGAATAAAGCTAAAAGCTTATAATTCAGAACAATTAAATACATCATGTTCAAACATAATAGAAACAGTAAATCGAACAGGAGCTATTTCCGTAGGACCTATACCTTTACCAACTCATCGTACAATTTATTGTGTTTTACGATCACCACATGTAGATAAAGATTCGCGAGAACATTTTGAATTAAGAACTCATAAGCGCTTAATAGACATATATGAACCATCATCTCAAACTATTGATGCTTTAATGAAATTAAATTTGTCTCCTGGTGTGGACATTGAAGTTAAATTATAAACTGAAAATGAGTATCTCAATTATAGATATTATATTTACGAGATACTCATTTTTAGTTTATAATAATATTTTCTTTTCTTTAATATAATTTTTCTTCTTGATGAGTAACAATTGTACAGTCGCTTTTTGGATACGCTACACAAGTCAAAATATAGTTGTCTTTTATCTGATCGGCATCTAAAAATGATTGATCACTTTGATCAACGGTACCTTTTTGTAAAAGGCCAGCACAAGTAGAACAAGCTCCTGCTCTACAAGAATATGGCAAATCAATACCTTGCTCTTCGGCTGCATCTAAAATATAAGTATCATCTTCACATTGGATTTCTACTTCTCCCTCTTCGGTTAGCAAAGTAACTTTATATTCAGCCATATTTAACTCCTGATTATATTGATTATTGATTTATTTGACTATAAATTAAGTGCGGATCCAAGTAAAATCTACACAAATACACTACCTATATATATACTAATAATATAATAATTAACATATATAAATATCTACTATATAATAAAAAAGATATGAATTTATTCACAGAAAAAACAATTAGAGATTTTTTTGAAAAGTTTACACAATTAATGTTTTATTAAATACCATAACTATAAAAATCAATTAATATAAATCTATATATGAAAAATTTTATTTTTTCATCAACAATATTAGTACCAAAATTCAAAATTACTAAACCCCAATCACAAATTCGTGATTACCTGCAAGAAATTTGTTCTTTACTAATTAGGCTTCTTATACAGAGTATAAGAAGACCTTCGTTTGTTATCACTGGCATATTGCAACCTTTATTGTGGCTAATTATATTTGGAGCTTTATTCCAGAATGCACCAATTTCAATGTTTACTCCCCTCAACGAATACAAATATTTTATCAGTGCAGGAATTATCGTTTTTACTGTTTTTACTAGCGCATTAAATGCAGGATTACCTATCATTTTTGACAGAGAATTTGGTTTTTTGAATAGACTACTAATCACGCCTCTCTCATCTAGATATTCTATTTTAATTTCTTCTTCTTGTAATATCATCTTGATTAGCTCAATTCAGGTAGCTTTAATTATGTGTAGCTGCTACCAAATAGGTTATTGTTTAGTCAATGTTAAAAACTTATACCTAGTAATAATAACGCTATTATTATTAAGCTTTAGTATAACAAACTTGAGCATAATGTTAGCATTTCAAGTTCCGGGTCATGTGGAGTTATTAGCTTGCATTCTTATTATTAATCTTCCCTTATTATTTTCTAGTACAGCACTAGCACCTTTAATTTTCATGCCTTCATGGTTGCAAATAATTGCTAGTATAAATCCTTTAAGCTATGCGATAGAGACTATAAGATATGCATACCTATATAAAGAATGGAAGATTAATACTACTATTATGGAAACTGTTTGGGGACCAATAAAGTTAATAGATATTGTATTTATATTAATATTCATATATCTAATAAGTTTTATATATATAAAAAAACTTATTTCAAATAAATTTGAAGAATAAAGACAAAAAACATTATAATAATATTAATATTATGTATGAAAAAGTTGAGTAAAAATAATATTACTAATTTTACATCAGAATAAACATAAATTGGTTTAGTTAAAGTAAGAAAGGCATAAAATTTATTCGTTTAATTTAGGAGGTATATAATTTTAATGGGATTACCATGGTATAGAGTACACACAGTAGTGTTAAATGATCCGGGCAGATTAATTTCTGTGCATTTAATGCACACAGCCCTTGTATCAGGATGGGCAGGATCTATGGCATTATATGAATTAGCTGTTTTTGATCCATCAGATCCTGTTTTAAATCCAATGTGGAGACAAGGAATGTTTGTAATGCCTTTCATGGCTCGTCTAGGAGTTACAGATTCTTGGGGTGGATGGAGTATTACAGGCGAAAATGTATCGAATCCAGGCCTATGGAGTTTTGAAGGAGTAGCTATTACGCATATTGTATTATCCGGGTTATTGTTTCTTGCATCGATATGGCATTGGGTATACTGGGATTTAGAATTATTTAGAGATCCTAGAACTGGAGAACCTGCTTTAGACTTACCTAAAATATTTGGCATTCACTTGTTGCTTGCTAGCTTATTATGTTTTGGGTTTGGTGCATTTCACGCAACAGGACTGTTCGGACCAGGCATATGGATTTCAGATGCATATGGACTAACAGGAAAAGTTCAACCTGTTGCTCCATCTTGGGGACCAGATGGATTTAATCCTTTCAACCCTGGAGGAATAGCATCTCACCATATTGCAGCAGGTACAGTTGGTATCTTAGCTGGAGTATTTCATTTAACAGTCAGACCTCCTCAAAGACTATATAGAGCCTTAAGGATGGGAAATATAGAAACTGTTTTGTCAAGTAGTATATCAGCCGTTTTCTTTAGTGCTTTTGTAACATGTGGAACAATGTGGTATGGATCTGCAACAACACCTATTGAATTATTTGGTCCAACAAGATACCAATGGGACAGTGGCTATTTCCAACAAGAAATAGAAAGAAGAGTAGAGAATTCTTTAAATGAAGGTTCGAATCCAATAGAAGCATGGTCTCGTATACCAGACAAACTAGCTTTTTATGACTATATAGGTAATAATCCTGCAAAGGGAGGATTGTTTAGATCTGGTCCTATGGATAAAGGAGATGGAATAGCAGAGGCATGGTTAGGACATCCCATTTTTCAAGATAAAGAAGGTAGAGAATTGGCAGTAAGAAGAATGCCTGCTTTTTTTGAAACATTCCCCGTAATTTTAGTAGATAAAGATGGAATAATTAGAGCAGATATTCCATTTAGAAGAGCTGAATCAAAGTATAGTATTGAACAAGTTGGCGTAACTGTAAGTTTTTACGGCGGAAAACTAAATGGAAAAATTTTCAAAGATGCTCCAACTGTCAAAAAATATGCTCGAAAAGCTCAATTAGGAGAAGTATTTGAATTTGATCGCACAAGTCTAGAATCTGATGGGGTATTTAGAAGTAGTCCTAGAGGATGGTTTACTTTTGGTCATGCAAATTTTGCTTTGATTTTTTTCTTTGGACATTTATGGCATGGATCCCGAACAATTTTCAGAGATGTATTTGCAGGGATAAGCGCAGAAGTGACAGAACAAGTAGAATTTGGAGTTTTTCAAAAATTAGGTGATAGAAGTAGTAAAAGACAAGGTGCTGTTTAAAAAAAGTAACTATTGTGTTTACTTATAAGTCATAAAAAAAAATTGGAGAAATATATGGAAGCATTAGTATACGTATTTTTACTGACAGGAACTCTAATGGTAATCTTCTTTGCTATTTTTTTCAGGGATCCTCCTAGAATAGCGAAATAACATAAAAATATAATTTAAATTATTTTTTATTACTCTACTACTCAATTGAATCAAATTATTTGATTTTTTAGTTTTATAATAGAGTAATAGTAATTTCATCAATAAAATTACTCTTCATGTTCTTCAAAAGGATCTCTAAGATCTTTTGAAGAAGGACCAAATGCTGTGTAGATAGAATAACCAGTAATACCTAATAACAAACTTAAAATAAAAATACTTAAACCTGTAGCTATTTCCATAAATTTAATAAAAATAAATTGAACTTGTTACTATTATATTAATATAAATAATTAATTGTTGAATAAAAAACTTATAAACATACTATGGCACTAAGAACTAGATTGGGAGAAATTTTGAGACCCTTAAACTCTGAATATGGAAAAGTAGCGCCTGGATGGGGAACAACACCGATAATGGCCGTTTTTATGCTATTATTTTTCTTATTTTTGCTAATTATCTTACAAATCTACAATTCTTCTTTAATATTAGAAAATGTAGATGTCGATTGGGCAACTTTAGGTAACTAAAATTACTATTTGCAATATTTAAAAAAAAAGCATTATGTTAATTAACATAATGCTTTTTTTTTTAAAACCCTATTTTGCAGCTAAAGCTACTTCATCCTCTGAAAAATTATTACTATTAATTCCACTATAGGTTTCTTTATCAAAACGCACTACAACCGGATACTTAATTCCAGTTTCAACTTTGACTACTGTTCCTATTTCTTTATACCAATAAGACTCTTGTCTTGTTATTTTAACTTTATCACCTTTTTTGACCATATTTTTAAAAAGAAAAAAATAAAATATTATTACTATAGTCAAATTATACTTAAAAATTACTTCTTGTATTTAAAATACTAACTTTTATTAAATTTTAAATAAGACAGATAAGAAAATACAAAATTAGTTGCCCAACATGCACAGCAATTGTTAAATTGTAACTGAAGAACTCATATATATATAAATATAAATAACTTAATACATAATATAAGGCTAAATTATAAATGAAATTCTCTTGGAAAACACTATTATTATGGTCACTCCCTGTTTTAGTTGTATTTTTTTTTCTTTGGCAAGGTTTTTTAGTACCAACAACAGAAACGAATAATAATATAGCAAATTCACGAATGACATATGGACGTTTTTTAGAATATATTGATATGGGATGGGTTAAAAAAGTTGATATATATGATAATGGTCATACGGCTATCATAGAAGCAATAGGACCAGAATTAGGAAATAGAATACAAAAAATTAGAGTTGAATTACCTGCCAATGCTTCAGAACTGATTACAAAATTACGTCAAGCTCAAATAGATATTGATGCTCACCCCAATAAAAATAATAATATAATATGGAATATTATTGGTAACTTATTTTTTCCAGTCCTTTTAATAGGAGGATTAGCATTATTATTTAGAAAATCAAATAATGGAACAAGTGGACCTGGACAAGCAATGTCATTTGGGAAATCTAAAGCTTTATTTCAAATGGAAGCTAAAACAGGAATTCTTTTTGATGATGTAGCAGGAATTGATGAAGCTAAAGAAGAATTTCAAGAAGTTGTAACTTTTTTAAAACAACCTGATTCTTTCACAGCGGTAGGCGCTAAAATTCCTAAAGGAGTACTGTTAATAGGTCCTCCTGGCACAGGGAAAACTTTGCTAGCCAAAGCAATAGCCGGTGAAGCTAACGTACCTTTCTTTAGTATTTCTGGATCCGAATTTGTAGAAATGTTTGTTGGAGTTGGAGCATCTAGAGTTAGAGATCTATTTAAAAAAGCTAAAGAAAATGCTCCTTGCATAGTATTTATAGACGAAATTGATGCTGTAGGCAGACAAAGAGGTACTGGTATTGGAGGAGGGAATGATGAAAGGGAACAAACATTAAACCAACTTTTGACAGAAATGGATGGATTTGAAGGTAATACCGGAGTCATAGTAATCGCTGCAACTAATAGAGCGGATATATTAGATGCAGCACTGTTAAGGCCAGGTAGATTTGATAGACAAGTTATGGTAGATATACCAGATTTAAATGGAAGACTTGCGATATTAAAAGTACATACAAAAAATAAAAAGATAGATTCAGATGTTTCTATTCAAACAATTGCCAGAAGAACTCCGGGATTTTCAGGAGCAGACTTGGCAAATTTACTCAATGAAGCTGCTATCTTAACTGTAAGAAAACGTAAAGAAGCCATAACTATAGCTGAATTAGATGCATCAATTGATAGAGTAGTTGCAGGCATGGAAGGAACTCCTTTAATTAATAGTAAAAGTAAAAGATTAATAGCCTATCATGAAATTGGTCATGCAATAGTAGGTACATTATTAGAACATCATGATCCTGTCCAAAAAGTTACATTAATCCCCAGAGGACAAGCTAAAGGTTTAACTTGGTTTACGCCAGGAGAAGATCAAACCTTAATCTCCAAATCACAAATATTATCAAGAATTATGGCAGCATTAGGAGGAAGAGTAGCTGAAGAAGTTATATTTGGTAATACAGAAGTAACAACAGGAGCTAGCAATGATTTACAGCAAGTAACATCTATTGCAAGGCAAATGGTGACTAGATTTGGAATGTCGATCATAGGACCACTCTCATTAGAATCAGAAGATGGAAATCCTTTTTTAGGTAAAAACTTCACAAATAACAACGAATATTCAGACGAAATAGCTGTTAACATTGATAAACAAGTACAACACATTGTTTATCAATGTTACAAAAAAGTTATTGAAATAATTAAAAATAATAGAGTCGTCATAGATAAATTAGTAGATATTTTAACAGAACAAGAAACAATAGAGGGAACAAAATTAGAAGAAATAATATCTCAATATACAATTATACCACAAAAAAATGTTTATTTTAAATAGCTCACTCATTAGCTGTGTAAATTAAAAATCTTAAAAAGTACATCGAGACTGACGGGATTTGAACCCGCAACTTCCGCCGTGACAGGGCGGTGCTCTGACCAATTGAACTACAGTCCCGTAAAAGTATTATGACATATAATAATTTAAGTTGTCAAATCAACAGGAGAGAAAGGGATTCGAACCCTCGGTACAATAATATATATGTACAACAGATTAGCAATCTGCCGCTTTCGACCACTCAGCCATCTCTCCTTAATTTATTATATAAAGTTTCAAATATATACACAACAATTTAGATGGCTCAAGCGGGATTTGAACCTGCGACCTTGGGCTTATGAGTCCCCTGCTCTAACCAACTGAGCTATTGAGCCATCATTTATAATAAAGATAACATATCTTACGCTTCTTAACAAGTTTTAAGGTTCAATCATAGATCCTACGGGAGAATCAGTTAACAAACTCAATAATAAACTATGAGAAATTCTTCCATCTATAATATGTGTAGAACTAACACCTTGAGAAATAGCTTTCAAGCAGCATTGAACTTTGGGAAGCATTCCGGAAGTAATAACATTATCAGATATTAATTGCTTTACTTTAACACTATTTAAATGCGATAAAAGAGAGGATGGATCAGAAACTTTTAGTAAAATCCCTGGCTTATCGGTTAATATAATTAATTTTTGAGCATTAGTTGCAATGGCAATTTCACCGGCAACTGTATCAGCATTAATATTGTATACTTGACCTTCTATATTTAGACCAATAGGAGCTACGACTGGTAAATAATTATTTTGAAGTAGTAAATTAAGAATCATAGGATTAATTTTATCTATTTTACCAACATAATTATTACTAGATTTATTAATAGGACTGGCAGCAATTAAATTTCCATCGTGTCCAGATAATCCTATTGCTGAAACATTGTTATTATTCAAGATACTAACCAATTGCTTGTTTACTTTACCAGCCAAAACCATTTCGACAACTTCCATAGTTTTCAGATCTGTTACACGAATACCATTCTCAAAAATAGTTTGAATATTAACTTTATCTAACCAAAAATTAATTAATGGCCCTCCACCATGAACTATTATTAATCTTAATCCTAATTTCCATAAGAGTACAATATCTTGAACAACCTGTTGAGTTAACTTAACATCTTTCATAGCTGCTCCACCATACTTAATTACTATAGTACTAGTTCTTAACTTGTCAAGCGAAGGCAGAAGTTTGGTCAATAGTTCGACCGTATTCAGATAATCCATGATATATATAAGGTAAATATATTATAAAAATAACTGTACAAATTCAAAAATGAATTTTGCATAAAAAATTTTAGCAGACTGAATTGAATAAAATGTTTTAAAGAAACTTAACTTATTTAATAATCGATTATTATACATTTTCTCAAACTAGAAACCAAGAACTTTATTCATATTTTTTTATTTATGAAATATCTTAAAATAATAATAATAATTTTATACACTATTCACACAATGATTATATCCAATTATTCTACATTTTATTGCAAAATAACAATGATTACTGAATAAATACTTTAAATTGATATTGAACATATACAATAAAGAACAAAGTTACAAATCCATGAATAATGCTATTATGTCTACTTGGAAAAATTTCAGTCAGTTTATAAAATTTTTAATATCTGTATTAGTAGGGTTTTTCTTGACAACTTTTTATTCAATTTTCAAGTTATCAAAAAATCAAAAAATTAGGTGGGGAATATATTTATTAATAACTACAATGATTGTCTTTTTGTATTACACTTTAAAATTCATGCTTGGATACACAGGATAAATAAAATATAATATATTTTGTTTTATTTTTACTTTTTTACATGCTTTCAATTTTTCATTTTTTTTCAGCATATATAATATTATATATTTGTATATGTATTATAAAAGAGTTCAAGGAGTTTGCATGAATACTCTAGATAATCAAGATAATCATAGTCTGCAATATAAAACAGGTGCTTATGCTTTAATGGACAGTTTAGTTAGACATGGTGTAGTTTATATTTTTGGCTATCCGGGAGGAGCTATATTACCGATATATGACGAACTATATTCATGGGAACAACAAAATTTCATTAAACATATATTAGGTAGACATGAACAAGGTTGTGTTCATGCTGCCGATGCATACTCAAGATCTACTGGTAAGATAGGAGTATGCTTTGCAACGTCTGGACCGGGAGCAACAAATTTAGTCTCGGGAATAGCTACTGCACAAATGGATTCTATTCCTATTATTGTAATTACTGGTCAAGTAGCTAGACCATTTATTGGCACAGATGCCTTTCAAGAAGTAGATATTTTTGGTATTACTTTACCTATTGTTAAGCATTCATACGTAGTTAGAGACCCGAAAGATATGGCTAAAATCGTAGGTGAAGCATTTTATATAGCTACGCATGGTAGACCGGGTCCCGTATTAATAGATATTCCTAAAGATGTTGGTTTAGAAAAATTTTTATATGAACCAATTAACCCAGGAGAAGTCAATTTGCCGGGATTTAAACCTGTTTCTCATTGTAAATACTCAGAACTCGTAAAAATCATTGAAGCTCTGAAAGAATCTCGTCAGCCTTTATTATATGTAGGAGGTGGCTCTATATCAGCTGAAGCACATGCTAACATTTTAAAATTAGTAAATATATGTCAAATACCCATTGCAACAACATTAATGGGCAAAGGAATAATAGACGAAAATCATGAATTGTCTGTAGGTATGTTAGGCATGCACGGAACAGCTTATGCTAATTTCGCTGTAAGTGAATGTGATCTTTTAATCGCTTTAGGAGCAAGATTTGATGATAGAGTAACAGGTAAGTTAGATGAATTCGCATGCAATGCACAAGTTGTACATATTGATATAGATGCAGCAGAAATAGGGAAAAATAGGATTCCTGAAATAGGAATTATAGGAGACATTAATCATATTTTAGAAAACTTAATTGGTATCATTGAAGATAAAAACTTACCTATCAATACTTATACTTATTCATGGAAAGAAAGAATTTTAAAATGGAAAAAACAATATCCTTTGTTAATACCAAAACAAATATCTAAAATTTCACCTCAAGAAATACTGAATGAATTAAATCAAATAGCTCACCGGGCTTATTTTACTACTGACGTTGGTCAACATCAAATGTGGGCAGCACAATTTTTAAATGTTTTACCCAGACATTGGATGTCAAGTTCTGGGTTAGGTACAATGGGATATGGTCTTCCAGCCGCAATAGGCGTCCAAGTAGCATTTCCTCAGGAAACTGTAATTTGTGTAACAGGAGATTCTAGTTTCCAAATGAATATCCAAGAATTAGGAACAATTGCACAATATAATTTACCTATTAAAATTTTGATTATTAATAATAAATGGCAAGGAATGGTTAGACAGTGGCAACAAGCTTTTTATGGAGAAAGATATTCTCATTCAAATATGTCATTTGGTGCACCAGATTTTAAAGTACTTGCTGAATCATACGGCTTACATAGTATCAGTTTGTATGATAGAGAAAGCATTTTTTCTTCTTTGAAAGAATTTATGAACTATAAAGGTCCTATTTTATTAGATTGCCATGTCATTGAAGATGAAAACTGTTATCCTATGGTTGCTCCTGGAAAAAGTAATGCACAAATGATAGGCTTACGTAAACCAGAAAAGCCAGCAAACACATTTAGTATTTTAAAAAATACTAATCAAATTCTCAAATAAAATTTACCAATTGAATAAGCCTCTGATGAGAATTGAACTCATGTCCTTATCCTTACCAAGGATATGCTCTACCACTGAGCTACAAAGGCTAAACAGATTTTTGTATTATTCCATTGAAATTTTAGATTTACATTGTAAATGGGCCGGGTTGGATTTGAACCAACGTAGGCAACGCCAGCGGATTTACAGTCCGCCCCCATTAACCACTCGGGCACCGACCCTTTTATGTTTATCCAATAATATCACATTAATTACTTAAAATACAATATTTTATACAAAATAAATGCTTTAAAATAGCTTAGAACATTTTAAGTGATTATTAACATAGACATAACTGGACTCGAACCAGTGACTTCCACGATGTCAACGTGATACTCTAACCAACTGAGTTATATGTCTAAGATATGGTTAACTTATTTGTATTGTAACTAAAAAGCATACCTGATGTAGTTATTTTTCTAACCGAATTCTATTACGTAAATTTTTGTCTTAATCTAGTAGCTTTTCCTGATCGATTTCTTAGGTAAAATAGTTTTGCCCTACGTATCTTAGAATGTCTTATAATATCAATACTTTTAATTCTAGGAGAATGTAGTAAATAAATCCTTTCTACTCCAACTCCTTGTACAATTTTCCGTACATTAATTGTCGTATTTAAATGATTATTATGTTTAGCAATTATTACTCCTTCAGTATATTGAATTCTTTCTTTATTGCCTTCTTGAATTAAAGATCCAATTTTTACTGTGTCTCCTATTTTTATTTCTGGCAAGTTTGATTTTGTATATTTTTGTTCAACTTGTGAAATAATAGAGTTTTTATTCTTAATTATTTTTAAATTCATATATTGTATTAAGATTAATAAATAAATTAAAGTTACATAATTATATTTACTGTGAATTACATTGTTTTCATTCTATTTTATGAAATCTAAATACTATTCGTCAACTCATTTATATTTTTTATGACAGTAATTTTTTTTAATGATCTGATAAGTAATATTAGTTTATACTGTTTTGATTTAGATTACTATCTATTATTTCCTAGTCAACACAATAATAATGCTTTTATTGTTTGGACTATTTCAAGTAACTCTATAAAAGTTATTTCTTCATTACATATTAATCATACTAATATTTCTTGGTTATCAAATTATCAGTGTACCAAATATCAATCTTACAGTTTTATTGTATTACTTGTGTATATAATATCAACATATTTTTTTAATAAAAAACTATTTTTAGAAGTTAGTACTCTTAATCGCAAAGGTTTAAGTCTGTATTATTGGTTAGGACATGAAGTAATTCAACAAAAATTAATTTTTGTTAATCATAAACATATTTGTCAATTTAAGCTTATTAATAATAAAAAAAAATCAAAAAATTTTTGGAGGAGATTCTTAATCATCACATCTTAAAAATATTCTTATTTTGATCTGTTAAGTTCAGATATAAAGTGTGCTACTATTTATTAATATTAAAGGTAATAATTTATATTTTTATTTATAAGTATGTTTGAACGTTTTACTGAAAAAGCTATTAAAGTGATTATGTTGGCTCAAGAGGAAGCTAGACGTTTGGGGCATAATTTTGTAGGTACTGAACAAATTCTTCTGGGATTAATTGGTGAGGGTACAGGTATAGCTGCTCAGGTGTTAAAATCTATGAATGTAAATTTAAAAGATGCTCGTATTGAAGTTGAAAAAATTATTGGACGGGGATCAGGTTTTGTTGCAGTAGAAATTCCATTTACGCCTAGAGCAAAAAGAGTGTTAGAACTATCTCTAGAAGAAGCTAGACAGCTAGGACATAATTATATAGGTACAGAACATTTGTTAATGGGGTTAGTTAGAGAAGGTGAAGGTGTTGCGGCTCGTGTTTTGGAAAATTTAGCGGTAGATGTTTCTTCTATTAGAACGGAAGTTATTCAAATGTTAGGAGATAACGCGGAAGCTAATACAAGTAGTAGTACTGCGATGCAAGCTCGTAGCAAAACACCAACTTTGGAAGAATTTGGTTCAAACCTAACAGACTTAGCTGTAGAGGGCGTTTTGGATCCAGTAGTTGGTAGACAAAAAGAAATAGAACGAGTAATTCAAATATTAGGTAGACGTACTAAAAATAATCCAGTATTAATTGGTGAACCAGGTGTAGGAAAAACAGCTATAGCAGAAGGTTTAGCTCAAAGAATTGCTAATCGTGATGTTCCGTCTATATTAGAAGATAAGCTTGTTATTACTTTAGATGTGGGTTTATTAGTAGCAGGTACTAAATATAGAGGGGAATTTGAAGAAAGATTAAAAAGAATAATGGATGAAATTAAATCTGCAGATAATGTAATTCTTGTGATTGATGAAGTTCATACTTTAATTGGTGCTGGAGCAGCTGAAGGTGCTATTGATGCAGCAAATTTGTTAAAGCCTGCATTAGCGAGAGGTGATTTACAATGTATAGGTGCAACTACATTAGAAGAATACAGAAAACATATTGAAAAAGATGCTGCTCTAGAAAGACGTTTTCAGCCTGTAATGGTTGGTGAACCAAGTGTTGAAGAAACAATTGAAATTTTGTTTGGCCTGAGAGACAGATATGAGAAGCACCATCAACTAAAAATGTCTGATGGTGCTTTAGCTGCTGCTGCTAAATATGCTCATCAATATATCTCCGATCGATTTTTACCAGATAAAGCAATAGATTTGATAGATGAAGCAGGGTCTAGAGTACGTCTTTTAAATTCTCAATTACCTCCTGCAGCTCGTGAATTAGATAAAGAATTGAGAACTGTATTAAAGAGTAAAGATGAAGCTATAAGAGCTCAGAAATATGAAAAAGCTGAGCAGTGTCGAACTCGTGAAATGGAAATTAAAGCGCAAATTGCTGCTATTGCTCAAAGTAAGAAGACAGAACCTAATTTAAATATTGAAGATCCTATTGTTACTGAAGAAGATATTGCTGAAATAGTGGCTTTTTGGACAGGCATTCCTGTGACAAAATTAACAAAAAGCGAGTCGGAAAAGTTATTACATATGGAAGAAACATTGCATGGTCGCATTGTAGGCCAGGATGAAGCTGTAGTTGCTGTTTCTCGAGCAATACGTCGTGCTAGAGTAGGTTTGAAAAATCCTGGTCGACCAATTGCTAGTTTTATTTTTTCTGGGCCAACTGGGGTTGGTAAAACAGAACTTACAAAAGCTTTAGCCTCTTACTTCTTTGGAGCAGAAGAAGCAATGGTTCGTTTAGATATGTCAGAATATATGGAGAGACATACTGTATCTAAGTTAATTGGTTCTCCTCCAGGTTATGTAGGATATAGCGAAGGTGGATATTTGACAGAAGCTGTTCGTAAAAGACCTTACACTGTAATTTTATTCGATGAAATAGAAAAAGCTCACCCAGATATCTTCAATCTATTATTGCAAATTTTAGAAGATGGCCGTTTAACTGATGCTAAAGGTCGTACGATAGATTTTAAAAACACTTTGCTTATTATGACTTCTAATATTGGTTCTAAAGTAATCGAAAAAGGAGGCGGAAGTTTGGGTTTCGAATTAGGTGAATCTCAAATAGAATCTCAATATAATCGTATTCGTACATTAGTTAATGAAGAATTAAAACAGTATTTTCGACCGGAGTTTTTAAATCGTTTAGATGAAATAATTGTTTTCCGTCAATTAACCAAGGATGAAGTTAGAGAAATAGCTGACATGATGTTGAAAGAAGTGTTCGAAAGAATTAAGCAACAAGAAATTCAATTAGATGTTACTGAGAGATTTAAAAATCGTTTAGTAGATGAAGGGTATAATCCTAATTATGGAGCAAGGCCTTTAAGAAGAGCAGTAATGAGATTGCTTGAAGACAGCTTGGCTGAAGAAGTTTTATCTGGCAAAATTAAAGCAGGAGATAGTGCTGTTGTTGATGTTACTGATGAAGGACAAGTCGTTGTTTTATTAGGACAAAAATTAGAACTCTTACAATCTTAAGTTCTCTTAGCCTAAAAGTTACATTTTAGTAATTTTTAGGCTAGATGTGAAAATGCCAAGAACCAGGTTTGAACTGGTGACACGAGGATTTTCAGTCCACTGCTCTACCAACTGAGCTATCTCGGCATAAGAATCAGGATTGATATAATTATAACAAGTTTAGTACTTAATTGCAACTTTTTATCTATATTCCATAAGGCTATTCTTGTTTATTTTCAAATGTGGCAAGTCTTGTGTCAAAATTTAATTGAGCCGTTCCTGTCCGACCGTTTCTGTGTTTAGCAATTATTACATCTGTTATGTTTTGTGTATTATAATTATAGTATGCCTCGCGATAAAGTAAGAGAACTAAATCTGCATCCTGCTCTATAGAGTTGTGTAAAACTAACTTATTCTTACTATGAAAATTTTTATATTCATTATTTTCTATATCATAAACAGTTTCTTTTTCATTGAGCTTAATATATTTAATGGAATTGTAACACAGTTTGGATTGATAATTTTTATGATTTTCGTACAAGGTTAATTCATAATATTTAAAGTTATCATTCTTTTTCCAGCCTACTGCAGCTAATATTAAATGATTGTGTGTTAATACATTGCTTATATAATTATGAATTTCATAGGTATATTGTTGAATTTTAGGAACTATTTGATACTTTTGTAAAGATATGAAATTGATTTTTGATTTATTGGTAGATATATTAATGTATTCATAAGGATAAAAATACAAACTTAATTTTTTGTTTGTTATTAAATGATTATTTGAGCTTACACAACCGCTTTCTCTAAGATCTGACAGTAAAGGTTTTTTATTCACTCTGCTTTCTACATTACGATTAAGTTGCGATAAAACAATGATGGGAATATGTAAATCTTTGGCAAGGATTTTCAGTGATCTTGTAATTACTGCAAGTTCTTCTGTTCGCGAAGCCAAATATGTTTTTTCTGATTGAATTAATTGTAGATAATCAATAACAATTAAGTTGATTGTACTGTGTTTATTTTTGATCAATTTTGTTTTAGAATGTAAATGATCTATGGATAAATTCGCTGTATCATCAATATATGAAATTGAATTGATAATACATGCACTAGTTTTTTGTATAGTTATCCATTCATTTTGATTAATGTATCCTGTAAGTAGTTTGTTTAAAGGAATATGTGCAGTTATTGATAGTAATTTGTATAGTATTTGTTTCGTAGATGTTTCTAGACTAAAAATTCCTACTTTGATTTTTGTATTAGAAGAAGATAGATTAATGATATTACTTATTATACTTAATGCAAATGATGTTTTTCCCATAGATGGTCTACCAGCTATGATTATTAAATCACTATTTTTGAATCCTCCTGTGATTTGGTCTATTTCTGTAAATCCACTCATTAATCCTTTTTCATATTCAATAGTTTGATTGGTTTTAAGATGGAGTAAAAAATTTGTTAATATTGTTGGAATTTCCTGTGATTCATGTTTTTTTAGAACATGGCCTAATCTGTTAAGATATTTATCTGCTTTTGAAGCTATCGTGTAATTTGATATATAACTTATATGTGCTAATTTAATTATAAAATATCCATATTGTATTAACAATCTTCTAAAATATTTATTTTTGATAGTATCAATATAATATTTTATGATTTTGTTTGCTGTAAATATTGGTAAGAAAACTTGTCCTTGCTTCATTAGATTAAGAATTTTTTGTATTCCTCCTACTTCATGTAGCAAATTGAGTTCCCATAAAGTATTAATCAATATAATTGAGTCAACATATTTATATTTTTCATGAATTTCAATTATAATTGTGTAAATTAGCTTATTATTGTCAATAGCAAAATATTCTATTTCTAAATCAAGCTTCGCTAAAGTTAAGACGTTACAATTAGTAATAATACCGCCTAGTAAAATTTCTTCTATTAAATTATGCTGAGGAGGTAATTTTGTGTAGTATTTTTGTATATAATGGTCTGTAGTCATATTAGATAATTTATAATTTATTTTGTTTAATAACTATCTATTTCTTATATGAAATTTACAAACTAATGGTTTATGTCCGGTAAAATTTGTAATTGTATATCTACCTTTATAGTTTCTGTTAGCACAATATTAATTGTGTAATGCCCAATGTATTTAATCTCTGGTAAAATAATACAATTTTTATCAAACTGTTGTCCAATTACACTGTAAATAATTTGGCTGATATCTTTTTCAGAAACACTGCCAAAAATTTGTCCAGTTATATTGCTTTTTCTTTTGATAGTAAATTTGTGAACCTTTTCTAAAATAGATTTTAATAATAAAAACTTTTTTTGTTCTGTTTTTTGTTGCAATATTTTTTTTCTTTCTAAATTTTCTATTTGTTTTAGTTTACTTTTTGTGATTATAGAAGCTTGTTGAGTTGGTACTAAATAATTTCGTGCATAGCCTGCAGCAACTTTAATAATTGTTTTTGGTTTACCTAGATGTTCAATTTTATTATTTAAGATGAGTTCAATATATTTTTTAGTCATGTTGAATATTGGTTATTGTTTATAATATATGACAAAATATGAGAATATGATCTCCGTATACTAACTTTAATTAAAGGTTTTATATTATATTCATAACATATAAAAAAATTTTTAAGGAAAGATGGCTGAGTGGTTGAAAGCGCAGCATTGGAAATGCTGTTTAGATGTATCTAACGAGGGTTCGAATCCCTCTCTTTCCAGAATGGTTGTTTTATTGTCTATCATAGTAAATATAACATATAATTATAAAGCTATATCATATAGCAATAAGTGTTGAATATTTGCTCTAGTCAAAATTGCCGAGGCAGTTTGTGATTGAATACTTGTATTACAGTAAATAACAATATTTTTGTTAATCGTGCTATGTTCTAAAATATGTAAATTGTCAAATTTCTTTAATTTATTTAACGGTATATTAATTGCTTTGTATAAATGTTTTTTTTTGTATTCTATTTCATTTCGTATATCAATTAAGTATATTAAATGCATGTAGTTTTTTAAGATATTTTTTAAATTTTCAAGAGAAATTAAAATATTTTTAAAATTAAAGCTTGGTAAGTTTATTTTTGTATTATGAATTACATATCTATTTCTACGGCAAGTAAATTTTTTTTTAAAAGATAAATTTAGACTATTATAAAAAAGTAAATATTGGTTCATTATATTTCCTATGCCAGTTATAATTTTAATTGCTTCTGTAGCTTGTATTAATCCAATGACACCGGTTACAATTCCTAAAATTCCTCCTCTACTGCATGTTCTTTCTGTATTGTAATTTAATAAGGGATAAATATCTCTATAACTAGTTCCTCCTTGATAATTAAATATACTTACTTGTCCTTCAAATTCAGAAACAGCTCCATAAATATGAACTTTATTTAAAATTTCACATGTGTCACTTATTATATATCTAGTATCAAAATTATCTGTGCTGTCAATAACAATATCATATGGATGAATTATTTCAAATTGATTTGATTGTGTTAATCTTGTTTCATATATTTTTATTTTACATAAAGGATTTAGAGCATTTAATTGTTTTTTCGCTGAACTTGCTTTTGATTTTCCTATCATATGCACATTATAAATAATTTGTCTTTGTAAGTTGGATAATTCGATATAGTCATTATCGATAATTCCTATTTGTCCTATGCCTGCAGCGGTTAAATATAATAGTGTTGGAGATGCTAGTCCACCTGCTCCTACAAACAAAACTTTGGCTTTTTTTAATCTTTTTTGCCCACTAATTTGAATATTAGGTAGCACTAAATGCCTAGCATATAATTGATATTCATAATCTGTTAAATATAAACTATTATTTGTGTAGTTCATTTATCTCTACCAAGTTTATTTTTTGGTTAATATTATTGATTTATGTTTTAATATACTTAAGATTTATTAACGCCTTTAGTTCAGTTGGTAGAACGTAGGTTTCCAAAACCTAATGTCGAGGGTTCAAGTCCTTCAGGGCGTGTTTATAGATCTAAATTTTTAGAGTGTCAATTTTGCTTCTAACTTATTAAATAATATTACTTGATTTTTTTCTTTATTCTGTACTATAAAAGATTAATACTTAACTTATTATATTAATTACAATTTCTTCTTATAGAATATATGCCTAAAAAAGTTGTTGCTGTTGTGAAATTGGCTCTAAATGCTGGAAAAGCTACTCCTGCACCTCCAATTGGGCCTGCTTTAGGCCAGCATGGTGTCAATATTGTCATGTTTTGTAAAGATTATAATGCAAGGACTGCAGATAGACCAGGTTTTATTATCCCTGTTGAGATATCTATCTATGAAGATCGAAGCTTTACATTTATTTTAAAAACTCCTCCTGCTTCAGTATTACTAGCAAAAGCAGCAGGTATATCCAAAGGTTCTGGAGAACCTCGAACTCGTTTAGTAGGTTCTATTTCAAAACAGCAACTTGCAGATATAGCGAAAACCAAGCTTGAAGATTTGAATACAAGAAATGTAGATCAAGCGATGAAAATTATAGCAGGAACAGCCAGTAATATGGGAATTACTATTATACAAGACTAAAAAAATCAGTTTACTATGGAGCGTATAAGTTTAATTATGAATAAAATATCCCGGAGATTTAAAATAGCATTAAGTCGAATTCAAATAAAACAGTATAATTATGATGAAGCAATTGCATTAATGCAAGAAATTGCTTCGGCTAAATTTGTAGAAACTGCTGAAGCTCATATTGTTTTAGGTTTAGATCCTAAATATGCTGATCAACAATTAAGATCAACTGTAACACTTCCACGAGGTACAGGAAAGAACATTAAAATTGCTGTTATAGCAAAAGGGGATAAAGTTCAAGAAGCTTTAGCTGCTGGCGCTGATTTAGTTGGTTCTGAAGAGATGATTAATGAAATTTTCCAAGGAAATCTAAATTTTGATAAGTTAATATCAACTCCTGATATGATGCCTTTAATTGCTAAGCTAGGACGGATTTTAGGCCCTAGAGGTTTAATGCCATCTCCAAAAGCAGGTACAGTTACTTTTGATATTAAACAAGCTATTAATGAATTTAAGTTAGGTAAAGTAGAGTACAGAATTGATAAAACAGGCATTTTGCATGTGCCTTTTGGTAAAGTAAGTTTTGATACTAATGACCTATGTCTAAATTTTTGTGCTTTACAAGAATCTATTAATAAAAACAGACCTTCTGGAGCAAAAGGGAAGTATTGGAAAAATATTACTATTTGTAGTACTATGGGTCCAGGAATTTCAGTAAATCTTTTAAGTTTGAAATCACTATAATATAGTTGTTTATTTTCAATTAAATGAGTGGTTGCAGTTTATTTTATTTGTAAGTTTATTTTTTATGAAAGAGGATATGTGGATAACTAATGAGTAATAAAATTTTTGGTATTATCGAAGAATTAAAATCTTTAACTTTATTGGAAGCAGCTGAATTGGTTAAAGAAATAGAAAAAACTTTTGAAGTTGATACTTCCCAAGCTAGTTTTGGAAATGCTGTTATGATGCAGCCAAATAACCCTCAAGCGTCCGTTGAAGTTGAAGAACAAACAGAGTTTGATATTATTTTATCAACTGTTCCTGCACCTCAAAAAATAGCTATTTTAAAAGTTGTTCGTTCATTAACAGGTTTAGGGCTAAAAGAAGCTAAAGACTTGGTTGAATCGGCACCTAAAGTTTTAAAAGAATCTATCTCAAAACAAGATGCAGAGCAAATGAAAAGTAAATTAGAAGAAGCTGGTGCTCAAGTGGAAATTAAATAGTTAACTTTATTTTAAAAAGATGTTTTTTTAATAATTGATTAGAAAAACATCTTTTTATCTTAAGTTGATATTTAAAATAATCCTAAAGTGATTGCCTTAGATAAAGGCATTGTTGCACCAATTCCTAACCAAATGTTAATAAATGTACCTATTAAAAATATACTTGTTGCAATTGGTCTTCGGAATGGATTTTGAAATTTATTAATATTTTCGATAAAAGGAACTGCAATAAGTCCAGCGGGGACAGAAGCCATTGATAGTACTCCTATTAATTTATTAGGGATTACTCTTAATAAATTAAAGGTAGGAAAGAAATACCATTCTGGTAAAATTTCTAGGGGAGTAGCAAATGGATCAGCTTTTTCTCCTATAGAAGAAGGTTCCAAAATAGCCAGACCTACTATACATCCAATAGATCCTAAAATTACCACTGGGAACATATATAATAAGTCATTTGGCCAAGCTGGTTCGCCATAATAGTGGTGTCCCATGCCTTTTGCTAGTTTTGCTCTTAAATTGGGATCTGTCAAATCAGGTTTTTTAATTATGGACATGTTATCATTTTCCTTGTCATTTTAATTAAAACTAATATTTGTATCTTATAAAGGTCCAGAAATACCTTGTTTTCTGATCATTAAAAAATGCATTAACATAAAAACAGCTGTTAATAATGGTAAAACAAATGTATGTAAACTATAAAATCTTGTTAGTGTACCTTGACCTACACTTATGCCTCCTCTTAGTAATTCTACGATATTAGTTCCTACTATTGGTATAGCTTCTGGTACTCCAGTTACAATTTTTACTGCCCAGTATCCTATTTGATCCCAAGGTAATGAATATCCAGTGACCCCAAAAGATACTGTTAAAACAGCCAGAATTACTCCAGTGACCCATGTAAGTTCACGTGGTTTTTTAAAGCCACCAGTTAAGTATACTCTATATACATGTAGGTTTAACATTAAAACCATCATACTTGCTGACCATCTATGTACTGATCTAATTAACCATCCATAGTTGACATCTGTCATAATGTATTCAACAGATGAAAATGCTTCAGCGACAGTTGGCCTGTAGTAAAAAGTCATTGCAAAACCACTAGCTACTTGAATTAAAAATGTAACAAATACAATTCCTCCTATGCAGTAAAAAATATTTACATGAGGAGGAACATATTTACTTGTGATATCATCGGCAATAGCTTGAATTTCTAGTCTTTCTTCAAACCAATCATAAATTTTCCCCATATTAAAATTAATTATACTAATTGGAAGAATTTTACGTATAGGCTATTTCTGATTGTTCACGAATTACTTTCAACCTTATTATAACACAATTTGTTTGCTTATTTCAATTTAGTGATTCAACTTTTGTAAGTTAATTGAATACCTAATATATCGTTTGACTTAAATTTAGTAGATTGTAAATTATAATTTTATTCTTTGCGTAGTAAATAAGTTGTTTTTTTTGCATCTCTTGTATTAGTTGGTTAATAGTATTTCTATTACTGCCTAGAATTGCCGCAATTATAGTTTGTGATAATGATAGCTGAATTTCAATATAGTTTTTGTCAATGATACCACAGATATTACATAAAGTTAAAAGTAATTGTATAAATCTATGTTTTATATTTTTATGAGCCAAGATTTCTATCATGTTTTGATATTTTATACTTGTTTGTTTACTTTTCATATGTATTATTTTTTGTGTATAAGTAACATTTTTTCGATTAATACTAATTATATAGGTAGAGCATATTGCTTGTACTTTATAAAAGTAATTTGGTGATGATAGATTATCAAAGTTTGTAATAATAATATCTTGCCATGAAAATATACCTATACTTAATATTTCTTCGTTAGTAAATACTTTGCTTAAAACTATAACTCCTTCTAGGATTAAATATAGATTTCTATTATTTTCTTTATGTACAATTAATGAATCTCCTATACTTAGTTTATATACATGGCAAAATTTTTGATCTATTTGCATATCTTACTTCTTTTATTGTTTTATTGATAATTATTAAAAGCTATATAGATAATATGAATATAATTATGATTTAATTATTCTGGTTTTATACTTACATGGCTAAGCATATACTTTTAGTTGATGATGATAATAGTATGAGAAAATCACTGGCTCTATATTTGTCTAATCAAGGTTTTATGGTGACAACTTGTAGGGACGTTACTACTGCATATTTATCCTTTCAGAAGCAGATTCCAGATGTAGTGATTTCTGATATTTTAATGCCCAAGATCAATGGATATAAATTTATCCAATTATTGAAAAAAAAAATTATGTACAGTCATATAATATTTATTTTTTTGACTGTTAAAGGAATGACTCAAGATAGAATTTTTGGTTATAAGTTGGGTTGTCATGCATATTTAACAAAGCCTTTTGATCCAGAGGAATTACTGTGGATCATTAAAAGTTTGCTTGCAACTTTATCTATCAAAGATACTATTTTGAGTGATTTACTCTCTCAAAGAAGTGTGTTTTTATATAATTTGCATTCTAGCGAATTAACATATAGAGAAAAAACTATTTTAAATTTAGTATTAAAAGGAATGATGAATAAAGAAATTGCTCGTGAATTAGCATTGAGTATTAGAAATGTTGAAAAGTACGTAAGTCGTTTATTATCAAAAACAGGTACTCGTAATAGAACAGAATTAGTGCAATATTTCTATAGATTATATTGTAAGTCTATCAAGGGCGAGTGACGGGAATCGAACCCGCGAGTAATGAAGTCACAATCCATTGCCTTAACCACTTGGCAACACCCGCCATCCTTATAGCATTTACATTTTAGTATTTTCGCTAGACGAAGTCTATGAATTGAATAGTTTATTTGTTTTAATTCTATTATTTCTTATAATTATATAATTATGAAACCTCTATATATTACTATTGAAATTAATGGTGAACCATTTAATTGCTCTTCGAGTATGTCTTTGCAAGATATTATTAATTATTTGGGATTAAATTCAACAGGAGTTTTGCTGGAATATAATAAGCAGATAATTAGCGATCAGCATTTGTCTAATATTTTTTTAAAGTCAAATGATCAACTGGAAATTCTTACAATTGTTGGTGGAGGCTAAGCTTTAATGTTGCGTCTTGAAACAGATAATCTTCCTTGCTTAGTATCTACATGAATAATTTTTACATTTATTGTTTGACCTAGAAAGAATTGGTTAGTCAAATCATTTATATTCGGTATAGCAGCTTCTGAAATGTGTAAAAGTGCAGGTATATTGTATATGTTTACAAAAATACCATAGGGTTTAATAGCTATAATCGTACTATTAAAAATAGTTCCTATTTTTAGGTTAGATATATAGTACTCTAATATAGCTGCACGATTACTTAGGACTAACTGATTTGATTGTTCATTTGCTATCAGAAATTTGCATGGAATATCCAAATTCGTAACATTATTTCTATTAATCATATAACACAAATGAGATTTTGGGATAAATCCTTGAATGTTTTCTAGTTCTATTAGCAACCCGCCTTTATTTTGGCCTATTATTCTTGTATAAATAATAGTATTTTCTTTGTATAACTGTTTTATACGTTCCCAAGATCTTATGTAAACTAATCTTTTAATAGATACAATGATGGTTTTTGTATGTATAGAATAAGCAAAGATGAAAAATTCCTGAGTTAAATTAGTTTCTATGTTTTTTATCTTAGAAAAAGAAAAAGAAACTTCTTCTAAGGGTAAAAAAGCAACTGTTGGATTTCCTATATCTACTAAATATCCCTTTTTTTCTTTACTAAATATAGTTCCTGCAATTATATCTCCTTCTTTAATATCATAATTATATTTTGTTAGTATTCTTGCAAAATTTTTATGAGTAAATGACATATTATATTCCTATTGAGTATATTTATTGCTAAGATAGTATTATCTATAAAGTATTCACAGGTAGTTGCAAATTGAATAAAAAAATTTGAGGAAAGTCCGGACTTCAGATAGAATATAAGAGTTGAGTAAAACTCAATATAGGTGACTATGAGGAAAGTGCCACAGAAATAAACCGCTTTTACAAGTAAGGGTGCAAAGGTGTGGTAAGAGCACACCAGAAATATTGTCAAGGTATTTGCTAGGTAAACCCCTAAATGGAGCAAAAATATAAAGCATGAATACGATAATTCTATTTTTTATGCTTTTTGCAGATATTGCATGAAGTTTTTTGATAAACTGAAGATAAATAACTACCCTTTTGAATATTTATTATATGTTTTATATATTTAAAAGAACAGAATCCGGCTTATGATTGACTTTATAGGTTTTTAAGAATAAATTACAATTCACATGTTGTTTTTAAATACTGTTTTATTTTTTGTTGGAGTTCTTCATTCATTGTGTCTGTCATATGATTAGTAAGAGTATCTGTATGAGATCTGTATTTTACTCTTAATCCTAAGTTAATTACTTCTTTGCCTTCTTTTTGTGTTTTGTAATAATCAAACAAAACAATTGATTCTATAAAAGGATTAATGTTATTATTTATATACTCAAGTAAATTTTTCACTTGAATACGACTTATAAAAGATATTGTTATATCTCTTACAACATAAGGGTATTTTGAATAGTTTGTAAACTGATAGATTACTTTTTTATTTATTAATTGCAATAAATTTTTTAATTTAAATTCAAAAATATAAGTGTATTTGGGAATATTAAAAGCCTGACTAATTTTTAAATCTAATTGTCCAAAAATTCCTATCAGTTTTTCTTTTGAATATAAACTAGCTACGCGATTTGGATGAAAATAAAGCTTATTGTTTTTGTATAGATTATGGTTGATATGCGGTTTATCCCATTGTATGTCTATTTGTAATTTTTCAAATATTTCATCTATATCACCTTTTGCTTGGAACCATGTTAATCCTTGAGGTTTTTCCGACCATATGGTTCGATAATATTCTTTGCTTCCAATTAAACCTCCTATATGAATGTTTTCAATGTAATTGCTACTTGATTTTGCAAAAACTTTTCCGATCTCAAAAATTTCTATCGCTTCATTGCCTTGATTTAAATTATTTAAGTTTGCATAAATTAAATTATTAATAATATTATGTCTTAAATGTGTATAATCTTCATTTAAAGGATTGCAAATTTTAAGATAGTTTTTATCTGATTTGACTAAAGAAGAGTGAAGACTTTCTGTCAGACCTATAGTTCTTAATATGTTCCTAATTTGGTCAATTTTAAATTTTTCTTTTTTTATTTGACCTTTTTTATTGTAATTAGGAATATAATCTGTAAATTTATCAAAACCATAAGTTCTTCCTATTTCTTCAATTATGTCGATCTCTCGTTTTATGTTGGTTGACTTGTAAGGAGGGATATAAATTTCAAAATATTCAAAGTGTTCAAATACTATACAATTTAAATAATGTAAAGTTTGGATGATGTTTGTTTTGGTAATTGTTTTAGCTTTACTAGTATTTGTTTCTGCTGACACAAATCCTAAGATCTTATTTATGTATTGCTCTCGAATAATAAAGGGTTTATATTGTATGCGTGGTTGTGTAAAATAGTGAACACTTTGAATTGTTCCTTTGCATAAATATTCAATTAATAATATTGCTTCACTATAAGCATTTAATATATCAAAAGAACTAATGCCTTTAGCTTGTTTAAGAGAATTTTCGGTTTCAAGTCCTAGCTCTTTAGATATTGATCTAATAGTATTTTTGTTAAAAATAGAAGCTTGTAGCAATAGACTTGAAGTATTTAAATCAATATTGCTAGATTTACTAGAATCTATACCTGCTAAAGCAATAGGATAATTATTATTTGTTATTATTATGCTATTATGTGTGTTTTGTTTATTTAATGTAACTATTTTATCATTTCTAGTCACGAAAATTTGATTTTCTTTACTATATTCTGTTTTTATTGAAATTGCATTATTATTGCTTATTTTACTTAAATCAAAAACTTCTAAATATTGACCCCATTTTAATTTTATTAGAGAAATAATATCAATTACGTTATTAATACTCGTGATTTTATAACTTTCTAGTTTAGATTTTAACCATCTAGGGGAAGATTGTACTTGTATATTATCAAAATGACTATATAAAAAACTCTGGCAATGAATAAATTGTTTATCTATAATATGATGTTGTATATAGTAGTGTTTTTGATTATTAATTCTACGTATAGGTTTTTTTAGTAGAGTAGATATTTCACGAGTAATACCTATAACACTTGCAGTATCTTGCCTATTTGCTGTTATTTTTATATCAAAAACAATATCGTCGTTAAGTTCTTTTTTAATAATGTTTTCAATCTCAAATCCTGCAAGTGTTAATTTACTCACTATTTCTTCAGGAGTAGTTTGGTGTAAGTCTATAAGTTCATTAAGCCATTTCCAAGAAATATTCATATTGATTAAGTAGTATTCATTTGATAATTCTAGTGAACATTGTAATTCATAAATGAATATTTATATAAATATAAATTGATTTATATTGATAAATTGAAGGCTATTATATTATTCATTTGCTTTTGTAAATGATAAATTGTTTTCTTTTGCATATCTATCAATGAATCTCATAAATCTGTCCCAATTTTCAGGACTTTTTATGATATATACTGATTCTATAGCTTTTGGTTGACCATTTACAAATTTTGCATTAACGTCTCTTGTGACTAGTTCTCCTTCTTCATCCAACAAATACATTCCTGTAATATCTCCTTTATTTTCCATACTAGCCTCAAGAATTTTTGGATTAGTAAATCGAAATGTTGCCGTTCCCGTACTTCCATCTCGGGAACGGGTTAATTTTATATCAGGTATTACTATTTCGTTAATGCCTTTAATAAACTGAATAGTTGCCATTTTAAATTTTCCTTTTTAGTAAAAAGATTTGTAATTAATTGCTTAGTATTATTAATTATAGAAGATTATTTTTAAGATATATTCGATTCATGCATGAAATTTAGTAGCTTTATATGAAAAATATAATTAAGTTACGAATTATTCTGGGGTGGGAGGATTCGAACCTGCGAGTGGCGGAGTCAAAGTCCGCTGCCTTACCACTTGGCGACACCCCAATACTAATAATTATTTTCATTATTATTAAACGATTTATAATTTATGTCAACTTGTTCATATTATGCAATGTTTATTATTGTTCAATACATAATTGTTTAGTATTTTTTTGAATATTCTTTAAAAAAACTTCTAAATTATAATTTTTTTGTTCATGTTTGTTGAGCCATTTCAATGTAATGGTATTAGTTTCGACTTCATCTAAGCCTATTAGTAAACATATTAATGCTTCTTTTTTATATGCTTTTTTAAGTTGTTTTTGAAAACTACTATCACTAAAATCTATTTCGAATTTGATTTGATATTTTTGCAAAGTTGGTATAACTTTTAGAGCATATTTTTTTGCTTCTGTACCTTGTGTTGCTATATAATAAGATAGTGGTTGTTCTTGTAGTTTAATTGTATTTTTTACTAATAGTAATAATCTTTCTATTCCTATTGCCCATCCTACTGCTGGTATTGCTGGTCCTCCTATTTGTTCTATTAGGTTGTCATAACGACCTCCACCGCAAATTGTATTTTGAGTACCAAGCGAGTTAGTTTTTATTTCAAAAGCTGTTTTATTGTAGTAATCTAATCCTCTAACTAATTTAGGATTTATTGTATACTTAATTTGAAGACTATCTAAGTAACTAGTAACTTTGTGAAAGTGGTTTAGTGTTTGTTCGTCTAAATAATTGATTAGTTGCGGACCTTGATCTAAAATAGCTTGCGTTTTTTGATTTTTGCTATCCAAAATTTTTATAGTGTTAATAAACAAACGATTTTTTGATTCTTCATCTAAATCGTGTATATATTGACTAAGATATTTTTCTAAATCTATTGTGTATTTATTTCTATGATCTATTGATCCTATGGAATTAATTTCAATGTACCATTGAGTACATTCTAATTCTCTCAAAAAATGCTGTGCTAGATAAATTACTTCTGCATCGGCCATAGGATTGATTGTTCCTGTGCATTCTATCCCTAATTGGTGAAATTGTCTTTGCCTACCATGCTGGGGTCTTTCGTATCTAAACATGGGTCCTAAATACCAGAATCTTTGTACTTGATGCTCATTGCATAAGTTGTGTTGTTTGATAGCTCTAGCTATACTAGCAGTTCCTTCAGGTCTTAAAGTTAAGTTTCTATTTCCTCTATCTTTAAAACTATACATTTCTTTGTTAATTATATCTGTTCCTTCTCCTATGCTTCTTAAAAATAATTCAGTATTCTCTACAATAGGTGTGCGAATTTCTTGATAACTAGCTATCTCAAAAGTGTTGATTGCTGCAAAATAAATATGTTGCCAGTATTTTATTTCTTCAGGTAAAATATCTTGCATGCCTCTAATTGATTGCATAAGTAATTATCCTTAAATACTTTGTTTTTGAATATAAAATAACTTATATTGCTCAAATATTGTAATAGATTATCGGGCAAGGAGGGATTCGAACCCCCGACACCATGGTTCGTAGCCATGTGCTCTAATCCACTGAGCTACAAGCCCTTAGTATTTATTGTATCATATACTTATATGAAATAAGAACAATACATTTTTTTCTGTTGAATACAAGTTTACTATAATTGTTAACTCAGTCGCAAGCTATACTGCTTATAAGAACTTTATATTGAATTGGTAAGAATAGTGTTAGGTATTTTCTTAATCACAATTTATTAAATAATAGAATATGAGTAAACAAATTTTGTATCAAGATAGTGCAAGAAAAGCTTTGGAAAAAGGTATGGATATTTTGGCTGAAGCAGTTTCAGTCACTTTAGGACCTAAGGGTAGAAATGTAGTTTTAGAAAGAAAATATGGAGCACCACAAATAGTAAATGACGGTGTTACAATCGCCAAAGAAATTGAATTAGAAAATCATTTAGAAAATACAGGAGTAGCATTGATTAGACAAGCTGCATCTAAGACTAATGATGTAGCAGGAGATGGTACTACAACTGCAACTGTTTTAGCACATGCAATGGTTAAACAAGGTATGCGTAATGTTGCAGCTGGAGCAAATCCAATGGAAATAAAAAAAGGAATAGAGAAAGCAACTAAGTTTATGGTTAATAGGATCGCTCAATATGCTCGTCCTATAGAAAGTTCATGGGATATTACGCAAGTTGCTTCTATTTCTGCAGGAAATGAACTAAGTATAGGCAGAATGATTGCAGATGCAATAGAACAAGTTGGTCGTGAAGGAATAATTTCTTTAGAAGAGGGGAAATCTACGTCAACGCAATTAGAAATAACAGAAGGTATGCGTTTAGATAAAGGTTTTATTTCTCCATATTTTGTGACAGATGCTTCTAAAATAGAAGTTGTGCAAGATAATCCTTATATTTTGCTAACAGACAAAAAAATTACTTTAGTTCAGCAAGAATTGGTGCCTATATTAGAGCAGGTTGCAAAAACGGGTCGTCCTTTATTAATTATTGCTGACGATATTGAAAAAGAAGCTTTAGCTACTATTATTGTAAATAAATTACGAGGTATTATTAATGTTGTTGCTGTACGTGCACCAGGTTTTGGTGACCGTCGTAAATCATTGTTAGAGGATATAGGTGTATTAACGAAAGGTAAAGTTATTTCTGAGGATATAGGTTTTTCTTTGGATCATGTTGTTTTAGATATGTTAGGACAGGCTAGACGTGTTACTGTAACTAAAGATTCAACTACTATTATTGCCGAAGGGAATGAAGCAAATATTTTATCTCGTTGTGAACAAATTAAAAGGCAGATAGAAATAAGTTCTAGTAGCTATGATAAGGAAAAATTACAAGAAAGATTAGCCAAATTGTCAGGAGGAGTTGCTGTCATTAAAGTGGGAGCAGCAACTGAAACAGAAATGAAAGATAAAAAATTAAGATTAGAGGATGCAATTAATGCTACTCGTGCAGCTATAGAAGAAGGCATTGTTCCAGGAGGAGGAGCGACTTTAGTCCATTTATCTCAAGATTTATTTAAATGGTCTAAAACGAATTTGAAAGAAGATCAACTTATAGGAGCATTAGTTGTCGAAAAGTCCTTATTATGTCCTTTAAAAAGAATCGTTGAAAATGCTGGTGCTAATGGTGCCGTTGTGATTGAAAAAGTTATTGGTGAAAATTTTAATATTGGTTATGATGTTAATTTAGGTAAGTTGGTAAATATGTTTGAAGCTGGTATTATTGATCCTGCAAAAGTAACTCGTTCAGCATTACAAAATGCAGCTTCTATTTCTTCAATGGTTTTGACTACAGATTGTATTGTAGTTGATAATTTGATAGAAGATCACGAATAGTAAAATCATCTATGAGTAATTAAATAGTTGAATATGACATAAATACTATTAGGTTCATTTAATTTGTATAATATATATAAATTTATTAAGCCTATTCTGTATATATAGTCATTATTAATATAATTAATATAGCCTACTAAGTATGGTTTAAATAATTTTCTATAGTTTGTTTTAAATTTTTTTAAATACTTATTGTGCATAGATGAAATATACAGACTTTCATCTTTGGTATTTTCAGCTAGTATATGAAATAGATTCTTTTGTGTTTCTAAGGAAGAGCATACTTTAAGAATTTGATTTATAATAATTGTAGTTTGATAAAAATTAGAAAAATTAGCTGATTGTGTACGTAGTATGCAATTCTTTGTTCTAAATGTGAAAATTTCAAGTATATTTATAATCTTTTTGTTAGTAGTCAAATTTAAGTGCAAATCATCTGTTATATAAGGATCTAGAGAGTCTATTGCCAATAAAAGAATATCTAGATTTTTTTTAATAAAAATAGTTTGGGACATGTTGTTTGAATTAATTAAAGCATTAATATATGTTTTAATCTAATAAATTTGATTAAATCTTAAATAATATTTAATTTCGGATTAAATTCCCACCTGAAAAGATACAATCTGGAAATTTTGTTTGAGCTAATGCTATAGTAATTTTTTGTCCTTCTTCTTGCCAGTAATTGATAACTTCTGTAGCTTGATTTAACAGAGAAATTTTATTTTCTTCGGAAATCCATGGTTTTGATTCTAACTCAGATTTTAAATGTTCCCAAGCATCGTTTCTGGGCCAAAAAAAATAACACGTTAACGGACTGGTTCCTTTGCTAATAACTTGATCTATAGCTAGTGCTATATTGTTTTCCAGCCATAAAATTTTTAAGATAAATTTTTGCAATTTATTTCATCCTTATTTATTGATATTTAAGTTATATATTAGTGAATAAGAGTATGATTTTTTGATATTAATTTTACTGTTTTACTCATTTGAGCTCCATTTTGTTTATAGTATTCCATTTTTTCATAATTAATATAGCGTTTTTCACTTAATGGATTATAAAAACCTATTTCTTCAATAGGACGACCATCCCGTCTTTTTTTATTGTCTATCACTACAATTCTGTAGCTAGGCTGCTTTTTTCTTCCATATTTTTTTAATCGAATTTTTAACATAATTATACTATTGTCTTATCGTAAATTTTATTGTATTTAATTGTATCATATTTTTTGTATTTTAATGTAGTCTTATATGAATCTTTTTATTGGATTATATAAAAGTTTGACTGTTCTGTCTTGCTGCTTATTTTGAGCTTATGATATACTTTCCAGTCTAATATTATTAAAAATAACCATAAGACATTGTAAAAAAATAATGCCTAACATTGGCGACATGTCCATCCCAAAAATCATAGGTATTGTTCCTCTAAAAAGTGTTAAATAGGGATCAGTGAGCCTATTGAGCGAACAAAAAGGTTCATTATACCAATTTACCGTGGGAAACCATGCTAATGATAATTTGAGTAATAAAAGTATTAAATAAATTTCAGAAAAACTAGCAATAGATGTAAATATTAAATTGAAAGAATTAGTTATAATATTCATTTTAATATAATTAATAATATATGATTAATTTAAGTATATTGAGAAAACTGTATTATTTATTTAAATAAAAATTTTGTTTAAATAAAGCTGCATTTTTGCGTTGCTATTTTCTATAATTTTCGTCGTGTAAATAGTTAAATTTATATTAATATAGGTTTTATTGATTATTTGCAAAATTTCATTAGAACATATGAAACAAATAACTTGAATTTCTTGGATAGCATATTTTGTATTTTTAATTGAACTGACTATTTTCGACATACTGTCTAAATTTAAATATTGTTCTATTATAATAATATGTGGATTTAATTGACAACAATTTGATAAATCGCCAAATTCTATATAAGTTTGTCTGCTTTTACTGAAATTAGTTATTTGAAAAGGTAATATATCAGCTTCTGGAAAAAATTTATATATATTTTTTCCTAGAATTTCTATTAAATTGATTTCACTGAAAATTAAGTATGGTCTTTTGTTGCAAATTAAATTTATCTCTTTTATATATCCTAAGTGGTTTATATATAAGTTGATTAGTTTGATAGATTTTCTTGTACTTTCGTACAATAATGTTAAAAAAATTTGACTTACTATATTTTTTTGTTCATGCTTGGCATTGGTGACATTTAAAATATAACTAGACCAATGTTGTACTAAAGGATGTTTAATTGTATATATACTTAATGTCATAGTTACGTTTGTATTAATAAGTGTTTATGACAATTATAAATTATTTGTACAGTATTAATTTTTTATATTGTTGTAAAAATATAAAATTATGACAAGATTAATTAATCTTGTCATAATTTTATATCATATTAACTAAATAATTAATATTTAATCTAAAGGTTTCATTGATAGTACAGCTTCATTTTCTCTATTAATTCCTTTTTCAAAACCGGCAGCAGCAGCTCTTGCTCTTCCTGCGTGCCACAAATGTCCTACGAACAAGAAAAATCCTAAGAAAAAATGTGATGTAGTTAGCCAGCTTCTAGGTGATACATAGTTGACAGAGTTAATTTCTGTAGCTACGCCTCCAACTGAATTTAAAGACCCTAGTGGGGCATGAGTCATGTATTCTGCTGCACGCCTTTCTTGCCAAGGTTGGATATCATTTTTAATTTTATTTAAGTCAAGTCCATTTGGACCTCTTAAAGGTTCAACCCATGGTGCTCTTAGATCCCAAAATCTCATTGTTTCGCCACCAAATATAATTTCTCCACTTGGGGATCGCATTAAATACTTTCCTAGTCCAGTAGGTCCTTGAGCAGATGCTACATTTGCACCTAATCGTTGATCTCTTACTAAGAAAGTAAAGGCTTGTGCTTGTGAAGCTTCAGGTCCAGTAGGGCCGTAAAATTCACTTGGATAGGCCGTGTTGTTATACCATACAAAGTTGGATGCAGTTAGTCCCATTATAGATAGTGCTCCTAAACTATATGATAAATATGCTTCTCCAGACCAAACAAAAGCTCTTCTTGCCCAAGCAAATGGTTTTGTTAAAATATGCCATATGCCACCTGTAATGCATATTACTCCTATCCATACATGTCCACCAATAATATCTTCCATGTTATTAACGCTTACTATCCATCCGTCTCCCCCGAAAGGTGATTTAAAAACATATCCAAATATAATTAAAGGATTGAGTGTAGGATTAGTAATAAAACGTACATCACCACCACCTGGAGCCCATGTATCATATATTCCTCCTACGAATAGCGCTTTAATAACCAAAAAGAAAGAGCCAACGCCGAGTAAAATAAGATGTATACCTAAAATAGTTGTCATCTTATTTTTATCTCTCCAATCATATCCAAAGAAGGGAAATGATTCTTCTAAAGTATCCGGTCCTATTAAAGAATGATATAAGCCTCCAAAACCTAATACTGCAGAAGAAATTAAATGTAATACCCCGATTACAAAATAAGGATAAATGTTTGTAATGTCTCCCCCTGGGCCTACACCCCAACCTAAAGTAGCTAAATGGGGAATTAAGATAAAACCTTGTTCATATAATGGTTTTTCAGGTACAAAGTGGGCTACCTCAAATAAAGTCATCGCACCAGTCCAAAAAACCATAATTCCCGCATGAGCTACATGGGCACCAAGTAACTTGCCTGATACATTAATTAGCCTTGCATTTCCTGACCACCATGCAAAACCAGTTGATTCAATATCTCGTCCACCGACTCCGATGTTACTATTAAAGGGCGTTTCCACGTGGTAAAACCTCCTCAGGGAATATAAAGTTTTCATGAGGTTGATCTTGAGCAGCCATCCATGAACGAATACCTTCATTTAATAAGATATTCTTCGTATAAAATGTTTCAAACTCAGGATCTTCTGCAGCTCTTAATTCTTGAGATACAAAATCATACGCTCTTAAGTTTAAAGCTAAGCCTACTATGCCAAATGCACTTGTCCACATTCCTGTTACAGGCACAAAAAGCATGAAGAAATGGAGCCATCTTTTATTGGAAAATGCTACACCGAAGATTTGTGACCAAAAGCGGTTAGCAGTTACCATAGAGTAAGTCTCTTCTGATTGTGTTGGAGTAAATGCTCTAAATGTATCTGCTGCATCACCATCTTCAAATAATGTATTTTGTACAGTGGCTCCATGAATCGCACATAGTAGAGCTCCTCCTAAGATTCCGGCTACACCCATCATGTGAAAAGGATTTAGGGTCCAATTATGAAATCCTTGTAAGAACAGTAAAAATCTGAATATTGCAGCTACGCCAAAACTAGGAGCAAAGAACCAACTTGCTTGTCCTAAAGGATACATTAAAAATACAGAAACAAATACTGCAATCGGTCCAGAAAAAGCAATAGCATTATAAGGACGTACGCCTACTAGCCTTGCTATTTCAAATTGTCTTAAGCAAAAACCTATTAGACCGAAGGATCCATGTAATGCTATAAATGTCCACAGCCCTCCTAATTGACACCAGCGAGTAAAATCTCCTTGTGCTTCGGGTCCCCATAAAAGTAGTAAAGAATGTCCCATGCTATTAGCTGGAGTTGATACAGCAGCTGTTAAAAAGTTACAACCTTCTAAATATGAACTAGCTAATCCATGAGTGTACCAAGATGTTACGAATGTAGTTCCTGTTAACCATCCTCCTAAGGCTAAATAAGAGCAAGGAAATAGTAGTAGTCCTGACCAGCCTACAAATACAAAACGATCTCTTTTGACCCAATCGTCAACAAGGTCAAATCGACCACGAGTTTTTTCCTGTCCAATTGCTATGGTCATAAATGTTAAATCTCCAAAGCAAATTCTATAAGTAAATATCAATAACTGTAATTACTATTTTATATTATAATTAAATTATTGCTTTTTTTTATTTTTACTTTTCTTTACGATTATTGTAATTATAATTATAATTATAATTATAATTAGTATTTTTTTCACTAAAAAAAATCTAATTGCAATCAAGTCCTCTAAGTTGGTTGTTGATTTGATTATATTTGTTTGTGAAATGCTATTAACCTTATTTCATAGTTGATATACTATCGTTATTTGTATCTACCATTCTTTGAAACAAATATCCTGTTCCTCTAGCTGTAAGAATTAAGTCTGGATTGCTTGGATCATCTTCTAGTTTAGCCCTCAATCGTGATATATGTACGTCTACTACTCTTGTATCAACGTGTCTTTCTGGAGTATACCCCCATACGTCCTGCAATATAGATGCTCGTGAAAAAGCTTCACCTGCTTTGCTGACTAGCAATTCAAGAAGACTGAATTCCATTCCAGTTAATCTTACTCTTTCATTATTTTTATATACTTGTCTTTTATTTGTATCTATTTTTAAAAAACCTATATGTATTATGCCGGAACTAGGTATCCCAGGATTGATAGTCATTTTGTCGACTCTACGCAATACAGATCGTATTCTAGCTTCTAATTCTTTGGGCGAAAAAGGTTTAACTACATAATCGTCGGCACCTAATTCTAAACCCGTGATTCTGTCTGAAACATCGCCTAAAGCCGTTAACATTATGATTGGCACATCTGATTCTTTTCGTAGTTCCTGACACACACCATATCCGTCCAATTTTGGCATCATTACATCCAAAATAACTAAATTAGGATATTCTTTGCGAAATAAAATTAAAGCTTCTTCTCCATCAGTGGCGCTTATTACGTCGTAACCTATAATAGACAACCTAGTTTCTAAAATTCTCCTTATGCTTGTTTCATCGTCAACTACAAGTATTTTTTCTTTATGACTATCCAATTTATGTATTGTTCCTTGTAATATCTGTCTTATGTTATTCTATCCTTAATATTATAACAATATTTTATAACATTATTGACTGTCTGAAAAACAAAATAAAATATTAACTGAATAACTAAATTGTATTTTTTCACTTTAAGGAATAAAAATAAATATTGATTATATTATTTTCTTGAGATTTATAGAGTAATTAGAGTGAGTGTTACTTATCTTTCAAGTGTTTTTTCTAATAGCTTTTATGATTTTCATATTACTTAAATAAGTACTTTAAATTTGGCTAGTAAATCTCTAAAAAAAACATAATGCTAATCTTGTAAGCAAATAGATGTTTGCAATTTAATAGTATATTATTTTATTATACTAGTATATATTTTTATACACATAGATTATTTATCTAATTTATCTAAAAAAGCTTGACAAGTCTCTATTTAAAAGTGTATCTTTAGAACATCTTAAAAACAAGAGTATTTGACGCAATTAATCCTCTTGATTTTTAATATAGTTGTGATTATATATACTTTTATCTTGTATATAGTTTTTATTTTTATTCTGGATACCATGGAGAGTTTGATCCTGGCTCAGGATGAACGCTGGCGGTATGCTTAACACATGCAAGTCGAACGAAGGCTTTGCCTTAGTGGCGGACGGGTGAGTAACACGTGAGAATCTACCTTTAGGAGGAGAATAACAGTTGGAAACGACTGCTAATGCTCCATAAGCTGAGAAGTAAAACGATTTTTCGCCTAAAGATGAGCTCGCGCCTGATTAGCTAGTTGGTAAGATAAAAGCTTACCAAGGCAACGATCAGTAGCTGGTTTGAGAGGACGATCAGCCACACTGGGACTGAGACACGGCCCAGACTCCTACGGGAGGCAGCAGTGGGGAATTTTCCGCAATGGGCGAAAGCCTGACGGAGCAATACCGCGTGAGGGAAGAAGGCCTGTGGGTTGTAAACCTCTTTTCTCGGGGAAGAAGTTCTGACGGTACCTGAAGAATAAGCATCGGCTAACTCCGTGCCAGCAGCCGCGGTAATACGGGGGATGCAAGCGTTATCCGGAATTACTGGGCGTAAAGCGTCTGTAGGTGGCTCAGAAAGTCTGTTGTTAAATTTCAAGGCTCAACCCTGAACCCGCAGTGGAAACTTCTAAGCTAGAGTATGGTAAGGGTAGAGGGAATTCCCAGTGTAGCGGTGAAATGCGTAGATATTGGGAAGAACACCAGTGGCGAAAGCGCTCTACTAGGCCATTACTGACACTCAGAGACGAAAGCTAGGGGAGCAAATGGGATTAGATACCCCAGTAGTCCTAGCCGTAAACGATGGATACTAGATGTTGCGCGTATCGATCCGTGCAGTATCGTAGCTAACGCGTTAAGTATCCCGCCTGGGGAGTACGGTCGCAAGATTGAAACTCAAAGGAATTGACGGGGGCCCGCACAAGCGGTGGAGCATGTGGTTTAATTCGATGCAACGCGAAGAACCTTACCAAGGTTTGACATGTCATGAATTTTTTCGAAAGAAAAAAGTGCCTTCGGGAACATGAACACAGGTGCTGCATGGCTGTCGTCAGCTCGTGTCGTGAGATGTTGGGTTAAGTCCCGCAACGAGCGCAACCCTCGTCTTTAGTTGCCATCATTTAGTTGGGCACTCTAAAGAAACTGCCGGTGACAAACCGGAGGAAGGTGAGGATGACGTCAAGTCAGCATGCCCCTTATATCTTGGGCTACACACGTGCTACAATGGTCGTGACAAAGAGTCGCAAACTCGCGAGAGCAAGCTAATCTCATAAACACGGCCTCAGTTCAGATTGTAGGCTGCAACTCGCCTACATGAAGGTGGAATCGCTAGTAATCGCCGGTCAGCTACACGGCGGTGAATACGTTCCCGGGCCTTGTACACACCGCCCGTCACACCATGGAAGCTGGCCACGCCTGAAACCGTTACTTTAACCTATATGGAGGGGGGCGTCTAAGGCAGGGCTAGTGACTGGGGTGAAGTCGTAACAAGGTAGCCGTACTGGAAGGTGCGGCTGGATCACCTCCTTTTTAGGGAAAAATATCCTAGATCGTTATTCTTACTACTATGTACTTTTTGGGCTATTAGCTCAGTTGGTTAGAGCGCACCCCTGATAAGGGTGAGGTCCATGGTTCAAATCCATGATAGCCCAACCAAAGGGGGTATAGCTCAGTTGGTAGAGCGCTGCTTTTGCAAGGCAGATGCCAGCGGTTCGAGTCCGCTTATCTCCAGCAAATAAACGCAATTATTATTTTATTTTATACTTAATTATTTTTTTAAATTCAAGGTAATAAGGGCTTACGGTGGATACCTTGGCATTCAGAAGCGATGAAGGGCGTGGTTACCTACGAAATTCTTCGGGTAGCTGGAAACAAGCTTAGATCCGGAGGTACCCGAATGAGGAAACTCTATATACTACCTACTGAATTCATAAGTAGGAAAGAGCGAACTTGGTGAACTGAAACATCTTAGTAGCCAAAGGAAAAGAAAGCAAAAGCGATTCCCTTAGTAGCGGCGAGCGAAATGGGAACAGCCTAAACCATAAAAACGTGTTTTTATGGGGTTGTGGGATAGCAATTTATAAGATTAATAAAGATTAAACGAAGTAGTTGGAATACTATATCATAGAAGGTGATAATCCTGTAGTTGAAAATCTAAATTACTTATGCTATATCCCAAGTAGCATGGGACACGTGAAACCCCGTGTGAATCAGCGAGGA